CTGGAGAAATCCGTCTAATTTCTCAAAAATGTTTAGCAACAATAGGACAAATAGGAAAAGTTGATGCAAATAATTTACGAATAGGTAAAGCAGGATCCAAACGTTGGTTAGGCAAACGCTCAAAAGTTCGAGGAGTAGTTATGAATCCTATAGATCATCCTCATGGAGGAGGAGAGGGTAGAGTACCTATTGGTAGGAAAAAACCATTAACTCCTTGGGGTCATCCTGCACTTGGGGCAAGAAGTAGAAAAAATCATAAATATAGTAATACTTTTATTATTCGTCGTAGAATAGGATAAAATAGGAAACAAAAATAAGGATTATTGAAAATGACACGTTCAATTGAGAAAGGTCCTTTTGTAGCCGATCACTTATTAAAAAAAATTGATAATTTAAATCTTAAAAGAGAAAAAAAAATAATAATAACATGGTCTCGTGCTTCTACCATTGTACCTACAATGATTGGTCATACAATTGCTATTCATAACGGACAAGAACACTTACCAATTTATATAACAGATCGTATGATTGGTCACAAATTAGGAGAATTTTCCCCGACGCGAACTTTTAAAGGACATGCAAAAAATGATAGAAAATCTCGACGTTAATTGGAGGATCTTTTTTCAATGAAAACTTTTAATTCCAAAATAAAAATTAAAGCTGTCGCGAAGCATATACGTATGTCTCCTCAAAAAGTACAAAGAATAATTAATCAAATCCGCGGCCGTTCTTATGAACAAGCACTTATGATGTTGGAATTTATGCCATACCGGGCGTGCAATCCAATATCGCAATTACTTTCATCCGCAGCGGCTAACGGAAGTCATAACTTCGGATTAAATAAAACCGATTTAATTATAAGTAAAATCCAAGTAGAAAAAGGAAATTTTTTAAAAAGATTGCAACCAAGAGCTCAAGGACGTGGTTATCCGATACATAAACCTACTTGTCATATAAGTATTATTATGGAATGTAATGGACTAACTTCTGAATAAAAAAACTTTTATTAATAAGATTCGGAATAAAAAATATATGGGACAAAAAATAAACCCACTTGGTTTTAGACTTGGTCTAACACAGAGTCATCGTTCATATTGGTTCGCTAAACCAAAAAATTATTCCAAAATTTTTGGGGGCGATAGACAGATACGTAATTATATTGAATCTTACGTGCGCAAAAATATAAGAAATTCATCAAATTATGGTGGAATTGCACGCGTTGAAATTCAAAGAAAGACAGATTTAATTCAAATTGAAATATATACAGGCTTTCCAGCTTTATTAATAGAAAATCGCGGTGAGGGAATAGAACAATTAAAAACTAACGTACAAAATATCTTAAATCCTATAGACAGGAGACTTAGACTAACATTAATTGAAATATCCAAACCTTACGAAGAACCTAATATTCTTGCAGAATATATTGCTTTGCAATTAGAAAACAGAGTAGCTTTTAGGCGAACTATGAGAAAAGCAATTGAATTGGCGAAAAGAGGAAACATTGGAGGTATTAAAATACAAATAGCAGGACGTTTAAATGGAGCTGAGATAGCTCGCGTCGAATGGGCAAGAGAAGGCAGAGTTCCATTACAAACTGTTAGAGCTCGAATTAATTATTGTTATTATGCTGCTCAAACCATCTATGGAGTATTAGGAATAAAAGTTTGGATATTTCAAGATGAAGAATAATCACTCCATTTGATTTATTTTACCATAAATTTAACACGATAAAATTTGCTATGCTTAGTGTGTGACTCGTTTGTATCAAAAGATTGACAAAACAAATTTTAAAGTCAAAACCTTGATAATTTAGTTTTCACTAAAAAAATTCATGACTCTGTATTGGAAAGAACCAAACAACTGATTACTATTATAGACAAATTTTTGAACAATTTTATTCCACAGGAATAAATAAAATATTCCTTTGTGAAGCGAAATAATATAAAAACAATCGTATGGTTTACGGAAAAATACAAAAATTCCAAAGCAGTTTTACAAGGCATACTATTTTGAGCTTGAATTCAATAAAACTAAGTAATCTGAATAACAAAATATAAGCTCAACTGCAGAAGATCAACCTAACCGAAAAATTTTTGAATCATGAAAACGAGTAAATCTTAAGAATTTTTAATTTATTCATCAAGATAGGATGGCAAAAGAAACCTATTTTGTACATGAAAAAAAAATATCAGAGTTTGTATTTGCCTATGATGTTGATTTTATTTTTTTTCCTTTCCCTTCTGTAGGAAAATTTTCAATAAATCATAAATTTTTTATTCATAAGGAGCCGGATGAAGAGAAATCTTCATGTCCGATTCTGAAGTAGCGATAAGATCGACTATAACCCTAAAAGAACAAAATTTCGTAAACAACATAGAGGAAACTTAAAAGGAATAGCTACCCGAGGCAATGTTATTTGTTTCGGAAAATTCGCTCTTCAAGCACTTGAACCTGCATGGATAACTTCTCGACAAATAGAAGCTGGACGAAGAGCTATAACTCGTTATGCTCGTCGTGGTGGAAAACTCTGGATTCGTATATTTCCGGATAAACCTATTACTATACGACCTGCAGAAACACGCATGGGTTCTGGTAAAGGTTCTCCGGAATTTTGGGTAGCTGTCGTTAAGCCAGGAAAAATAATTTATGAAATAAGTGGGGTTTCTGTAAGTATTGCTAAAGCAGCAATGAGAATTGCTGCATACAAAATGCCTATACGTACCAACTTTATTACAATTAATGATAAACAAGGAAAAATAGAAACAAATAAATAAAAAAATCTTATTCATTAACCCTCCTCCTTCAAAATCTAATATTTTTGTATTATGGAGGAGGTTTATAAAAAAAAAAAATGATTCAACCTCAAACTTACTTAAACGTTGCAGATAATAGCGGAGCTCGAAAACTTATGTGTATTCGAGTTATAGGAACAAGTAATCGTAAATATGCAAATATTGGTGATATTATCATTGCTGTTGTCAAAGAAGCGGTTCCGAATATGCCAATTAAAAAATCAGAGATAATTAGAGCAGTTATTGTACGTACTCGAAAAGAATTTAAACGCAAAAATGGTTCAATTATAAAATTTGATGATAATGCTGCAGTTGTTATCAATCAAGAAGGTAACCCAAAAGGCACTCGTGTCTTCGGCCCAATTGCTAGGGAGTTGAGAGAAGCAAATTTTACAAAAATAGTTTCTTTAGCTCCTGAAGTTTTATAAAGAAGTTTTATAAAGAAGTTTTATAAAGAAGTTTTATAAAAAAATTATATATATGATTTGCATAAGATTTTTACATTTTTGAATCTAAAATAAAAAATCTCATATTTATAAATTTTGTATCATTTTATATTTTTGTTTAAATAAGATGGAAAAAAAGAACTTAGAAAAATGATCGATTTAAGGAGTTTTTATGAGTAACGATATTATAGCTAATATGATCACTTCTATAAGGAATGCAAATTTGGGTAAAATAAAAACTGTTCAAATACCTGCTACTAATGCAACTAGAGATATTGCAAAAATTCTTTTACGAGAAGGTTTTATAGAAGACTTTATTGATAATGAACAAAATGCAAGTTTTTTAATGTTAAATTTAAAATATCAAGGGAAAAAAAAGAAATCATATATAACAACTTTACGGCGCATTAGTAAACCAGGTCTACGTATATATTCTAATCATAGAGAAATTCCAAAAGTTTTAGGCGGTATGGGAATTGTAATTCTTTCAACCTCTGGAGGAATTATGACAGATAGAGAAGCTAGAGAAAAAAAAATTGGAGGAGAACTTTTATGTTATGTGTGGTGACTTGGTATATACAATTTTTTTGGAATTATTGTTTCTATGAATATAACTTGAGAGGAAAATTCTCATATTAATGAAGAAACAAAATTTAATTGAAATGGAAGGTGTAATTACGGAATCACTTCCAAATGCAATGTTCCGTGTATGTTTGGATAACGGGTGTCAAGTTTTAACTCATATTTCGGGAAGAATAAGGCGAAATTATATACGAATATTGCCAGGAGATAGAGTAAAAGTGGAATTAAGTCCATATGATTTAACTAAAGGTCGTATAACATATCGACTTCGTGCAAGATCTTCAAACAATTAAAAACTCGTACATAACAAGGAAAATATAAATATGAAAATCCGTGCTTCTGTTCGTAAAATTTGTGAAAATTGTAGATTAATTCGTCGTCGAAGACGAATAATGGTTGTTTGTTCCAATCCAAAACATAAACAAAGACAGGGTTAAAAAACTTTCATTTTAAAAATATTCAATCCATTAAATATAAAAACTAAATCATGCCAAAATCTATAAGAAAAATAAATCTACGCAAAGGAAAACGTAGATTACCTAAAGGAGTTATACACATTCAAGCAAGTTTTAATAATACGATTGTAACTGTTACAGATATACGCGGGCAAGTTGTTTCTTGGTCTTCTGCTGGTGCTTGTGGATTCAAAGGGGCGAGAAAAAGCACACCATTTGCTGCTCAAACAGCAGCAGAAAATGCAACTAGACTATTGATTGATCAAGGTATGAAACAAGCGGAAGTTATGATTAGTGGTCCAGGTCCAGGTAGGGATACAGCGTTACGAGCTATTCGTAGAAGTGGTGTGATGCTTAGTTTTGTGCGTGATGTTACACCTATGCCGCATAACGGATGTAGACCGCCAAAAAAGAGACGTGTATAAAAAATCATAAAATAAATGGATTAATATGATTAAGGATGAGATTGAAATATCTACTCAAAATTTACAATGGAGGTGTATTGAATCAAGAATGGAAAGCAAACGTCTTCTTTATGGACGATTTGCTATTTCACCTTTTAGAAAAGGACAAGCTAATACAGTTGGAATAGCTATGCGTAGAGCGTTACTTAATGAAATTAAAGGCGCATCTATTACATATGCTGAAATAAAGACGATAAAACATGAATACTCTACAATAACAGGAATCCAAGAATCAATTCATGATATTTTGATCAATTTAAAAGAAATTGTTCTAAAAAGTGATTCTTCTGAACCCCAAAAAGCATATATTTCAATTTCCGGACCAAAAAAAGTAACTGCTCAAGATATTAAAGGACCATCTTCTATTCGTGTAATTGATAATACGCAATATATCGCAACTTTAACTAAAGCTATTTCATTAAATATTGTATTAAATATTGAAAAAGATTGTGGATATCGCATAGAAAATTTACAAAAATTTCAAGAAAGTATTTTTCCTATTGATGCTGTATTTATGCCGATAAGAAATGTAAATTATAGTGTTCACTCTTTTGAAAGCAAAGAAAAAACAAAAGAAATTCTTTTTCTTGAAATATGGACTGATGGAAGTATTACTCCAAAAGAAGCACTCTATGAAGCTTCTCGAAATTTAATTGATTTATTTGTTCCTCTAATAAACTCGGAACGAAAAGATAAAATTTCTGGAATAGAAAAAAAAAAAAACGAATCTGATATATCTTCTTTTTCTGATGGAGTTACAGCAGTTGATATGGAGGAAATGACAAAAGATATTGCGTTTAAGCATATATTTATCGACCAATTAGAACTCCCCGCTAGAGCTTATAATTGTCTTAAAAGGATAAATGTACATACTATAGCTGATTTATTAAATCATAGTGAAGCTGATTTGGTAAAAATAAAAAATTTTGGTAAAAAATCAGTGGAACAAGTTGTACAAGCTTTAAAAAAAAGGTTTTCAATTGATTTATCAAAATAAAAAAATTTTTTATTTTGATAAATCAATTGAAAACCTTTTTTTTATTATTTAGTAAAACTTTTTACAAATTTGTCTCCCCCTACTAAATTAAATTTTTATATTTTAAATAAACAAATTTTTTGTTTTGTCTAATTTGTACTTTCTAAAATAACCCTAAAGTAAGGGATTTATCAATCGGTAAAGCAGCACCAATACCTAACCAAAGGGCTGCGACAGTACCAACTAAGAACACTGTCGTAGCTACCGGACGGCGAAAGGGATTTTGAAATTTATTAACATTCTCCAAAAAAGGTACTATCAATAACCCAGCTGGTACTGCAACCATTAAAAGTACACCCAATAATTTATTAGGTACTGTACGAAGTATTTGAAACACTGGGAAAAAATACCATTCTGGTAATATTTCCAAAGGTGTTGCGAAAGGATTTGCAGGTTCACCAACCATTGAAGGTTCTAAAACGGCTAAACCTATAGTGCATGCAATAGTACCTAGAATAACTACTGGAAAAATATATAAAAGATCATTTGGCCAAGCAGGTTCTCCATAGTAATTATGTCCCATACCTTTAGCTAACTTAGCTCGTAATATAGGGTCACTTAAATCGGGTTTTTTTGTTATTGAGATAGGTTTTAAAAATCCCCTCAAAGAACTGGACATGATAATTTCTTATCATCCGGCTCAAGTATTAAAAAGAATTCTCGATATATAGATAATATATCGAGAATTCTTTTTAATACTCACAATCCAAATAAATTTACTATATCATTTTTTGGATAGTCTTTCTAGGCATATTTTTTTAATATACAAAATTTTGACTCATTCATTATTTTGCTTTTTAATTGTATTTCATTAGATTTTTTAATTATTCCGATATTTTCAAGGAAAAATGCAACAGGAATGAATGCATTTCCATATTATATTTTTTATTAGACTAGATAAAAAATTATTTGAATTTGACGAAATCATATTTTTGTTATAAATTCAATCATAGAATTTTACTTTTTAGTAAAAAAAAAACCAAGTTTTTATTTCTTTTTCATAAAAAAAAAATAATTGGAGATAAAAACACATAAATCTTTTATGTGACGGATTATTTCAAGTTCCTGTTTAGCAAAATAAATTATTGAATAGAGTCACACACTCCCATAATCCACTTTTTCCTTTTTTCAAAAAATCTATATTTTTATTAAATATCTAAAAAATCTGACTTCAACGAGATAAACAAGTGAAATCCATTATTAAAATATGGCAATAAGATATGTTTTACACTAATATATGTATATCTTTATAATGGGCCTGAAATACCTTGTTTGCGAATCATTAAAAAATGCATCAACATAAATATTGCAGTAAGAAGCGGTAACACAAAAGTGTGTAAACTATAAAACCGAGTTAACGTAGATTGACCTACACTCACACTTCCTCTTAATAATTCAACCACTGGAGATCCTATGACTGGAATAGCTTCTGGCACACCAGTTACAATTTTAACAGCCCAGTAACCAATTTGATCCCAAGGAAGTGAATAACCTGTCACACCAAAAGATACAGTTAATACTGCTAATATAACACCGGTGACCCAAGTTAATTCACGTGGCTTTTTAAAACCGCCTGTAAGATATACACGAAAAATATGTAAAATCATCATTAAAACCATCATACTAGCTGACCATCGATGAACTGATCGAATAAGCCAACCAAAATTAACCTCAGTCATTATATATTGAACGGATGAAAAAGCTTCAATTACAGTAGGCCTATAATAAAAAGTCATCGCAAAACCCGTAGCTACTTGAACTAAAAAACAGGTTAATGTTATTCCACCCAAACAATAAAATATATTAACATGTGGAGGTACGTATTTACTGGTGATATCATCTGCAATCGCTTGGATCTCTAAACGCTCTTCGAACCAATCATATACCTTATCGGGATAGGTTATAACAATTCCCCCCCAAAAAACCGTAAATGATTATTTCTAATCAAACGGCTCAAACGGAAAAAATTTCTAATATATAATCCGACGAAATGTTCGAAATATAAAAAAATTTGACCCGCCATTGTCTCGAGTTAATTCCTACATTCTTTATTTGAATTTTTGAAAAAGTTGAGAAATCTCTTCATTTGTTAATTCACTACCAAGAATTTCTTGTTCAAATCGTAAAAATTATTTCTAAAACTTTAGATTCTAATCACGCTCCGATGACTTAAAAAAAAATTTAATGGATTGAAATCTTTTTTATCATTTACTCAATAAATCTTTACTATTCAAAAACTTTAAAAATGATAGATATATTTTTATATCTATATCTATCATTTTTTGTATCTAAATCAGAAATAAATTAAGAAATCGATTACGGAGCCAAATAAATGAGTTTACACAAATTAATCATAGTTTTCATTTTTCTTATTTTTGTGCTTCAAATACTCAATTAAAAATACTTGACAAAATCAAAACCCCATTTAATAGAAAATGAAGGGGATGTTTAAAAATCCCATATTAATAAACCGATTGATTCAAACGAGTCGCACACCCATATTCGAAAAAAATCCTTCCAATTAAAAATTACACAATTGAACTACCTGAAATTGATAAAAAAATCCAGTAACTTTTTTTCAAATTACAATTTCTTAGCAATTTATTTTCGTTAAAGTCATCTGTATCACCAACTTACTGGAACTCCATCTAACAAAACGGAAGAATTATAAAGTTCCAAAATAATAACTAAAAAAACTGCAAAAAGAGCCATTGCAATACCCATTAAAGGTGTTGTTCCCCACCCAGGAGCTACTTTACCATATTCTGAATTTAAAGGTTTTAATATATCACCTATACCACTTTTTTTTCCTCCTGTTTTAGGAGCATCATCAATTATTTGTGTAGCCATAAATTTTTCAAATTTAGTTGAGATTTATTAACTTTGTGTACTATTATTATATTTAAAAATCTACATCGAAAATATACCACTTGGAACTACTTAAAAATGGAAACTGCAACTTTTGTCGCTATCTTCATATCTTGTTTACTTATCAGCTTTACAGGCTATGCCCTTTACACTGCTTTTGGAAAACCTTCTGATGAACTTCGGGATCCTTTCGAAGAACATGAAGATTAAATATGACTAATGACTTTCTACCGAGAAAGTCATTGGCCACAAAAAATCTAAGATTTAATAGAAAAAATTATTTCTTTCCCTTGCTCGGTACTTTGGGTGGTTCCCTAAAAAAAATAGCGAAAAAAATAATTCCTAAAGTACCTACCAACAAAAATGTATAAACCAATGCTTCCATATGTTTGTATATTGGGTAAAAAAATTAACAAAAAATTAACAAAAAATTTTCATAGTGATTAAATAACCTTTTTAACTGATAAAATTGAAATATTTGTGTCTATTTCATTTTCATTTAGAAAAAAAACATAGAAATATAGTTTAATTACTTACCTTTTAGTAGTTAAATCTCCAAGTTTTTGAAAAGCCCCAAACTCAAGTTGAGCATCTAAATCTGGATCAATACCTGCAAAAACATCTCTAAATAATGTTCGAGCACCATGCCAAATATGACCAAAAAAGAAAAGAAGAGCAAATGTGGCATGTCCGAAAGTAAACCAACCTCGTGGACTACTACGAAAAACACCATCGGACTTCAAAGTAGCACGATCAAATTCAAAAATTTCACCTAATTGAGCACGTCTAGCATATTTTTTTACAGTAGCCGGATCATCGAAGCTAACTCCATCAAGTTCGCCACCATAAAACTCAACAGTAACACCTACCTGTTCAACACTATATTTGGATTCTGCTCTTCTAAAAGGAACATCGGCTCGAACAATTCCTTCTTCATCTAATAAAACAACAGGAAAAGTTTCGAAAAAAGTAGGCATACGACGTACAAAAAGTTCATGGCCTTCTTTATCTTTAAAAACAGCGTGACCTAACCAACCAACAGCTATACCATCTCCATTATCCATGGCACCAGCTCTAAATAAACCACCCTTCGCAGGGTTGTTACCGATATAATCATAAAATGCTAATTTTTCGGGAATTTTAGACCAAATTTCTGATAAATTTTGGTTTTCTGTTTTTGCTGAACGAATTCGACGATCTATTTCTTGTTGAAAGTATCCTAGATCCCATTGGTAACGGGTAGGTCCAAACAATTCTATTGGCGTCGCTGCAGAACCATACCACATGGTTCCAGCAACCACAAAAGCAGCAAAAAATACTGCGGCAATACTACTAGATAAAACTGTTTCAACATTTCCCATACGTAGACCTTTGTATAGTCTTTGAGGAGGACGAACACTAAGATGAAACAAACCCGCCAATATACCTAAAATACCTGCAGCAATATGATGAGAGGCAATCCCTCCTGGAACAAAAGGATCAAAGCCTTCTGCACCCCAAGCGGGTGCTACGGGTTGTATTTTACCAGTCAAACCGTAAGGATCAGATACCCATATCCCAGGACCAAATAAACCTGTTACATGAAAAGCCCCAAAAGCGAAACAGAGTACTCCAGAAAGAAATAAATGAATTCCGAAGATTTTGGGTAAATCCAATGAAGGTTTGCCAGTACGTTCATCACGAAATAATTCTAAATCCCAAAAGACCCAATGCCAGATAGCTGCTAAAAATAACAAACCCGATAATACAATATGGACAGCAGCAACACCTTCATAACTCCATAAACCGGCGTTAGTTACAGCTTCTCCAGTAATACTCCAACCTCCCCATGATTTTGTTATTCCTAAACGAGTCATAAAAGGTATTACAAACATCCCTTGTCTCCACATAGGATCAAGAACGGGATCAGAAGGATCAAAAACTGCTAATTCATATAAAGCCATTGAACCAGCCCAACCAGAAACTAACGCAGTATGCATTAAGTGTACAGCAATTAAGCGACCAGGATCGTTCAAAACCACGGTATGAACACGGTACCAAGGTAAACCCATAAAAACCCCTTTCTCAGAGAGAATAATTAAACACTGTGTAACTTTTTTGCATTAAAAATATTAGCTAGTCATTAAACCCGTCATAATCACCCCGGGGATTAATATCATTAAAGGATTAATATCATTAAAAAACTAAATGAGTTCTTTACCAAATAAGCATAAGCAAAAACATTTTAGCATTTATGTTTTCAGATTCACAATCAAGAGATTGGTCCCACTAAAAAATTCAAATATGAAATTTAACTTATTATTTAGTATTTTTTTATTATTATAGTATGAAATAATCTGAAAAATATGATATAATTATCTTTGTCTGATTACCTACGTTTTAAAATCATAGAGTTGTTTTCAGTTCACAGATATAAAATAAAAAAATATGCCTATTGGTGTTCCGAAAGTACCTTTTCGTCTCCCTGGAGAAGAAGATGCCGTATGGATTGACGTATAGTGCGACTTATTATACAGTTTAGTTCTATGGAAGTTATCCATCATTTTATCCGACTGAATAGTTCAGCACTCACTCAAAAAAGACCAATCTATTAAAAATCTAAAGCGTGATATTCAAATAAAAATTATGAATTGAATAAATCTATGGTTAATTGAAATAAATAAAGTATTTGAACTTCTTTCGTTGAATTATTTCATTAGCACTTGAATAAACAAAAAATTGTTAAATTAAAATGAAAAAATTTGAAATATTTGTTTATACGTACAAATAAAAACCGGAGAAATTTTTTATGAAGTAGAACGTAAACCTAAAGATTTTAGTAAAAAACTACTCTGTAAATAAAAACATTTATTATAAAAATGCAAAAAATAAATATACAAAATTAGAAGTTCAACGAGCGATATATTAAATTGAACAACAAAATGTAAAAATATATAATTACACAAGTTTAATTAAGCTGTATGCGTTTATAAAACGCTTGTACAGTTTCTATAAGAAAAAAATAACAAATCTATCTGAATCAATCGACTTTATCGAGAGAGATTACTTTTTTTAGGTCAACAAGTGGATGACGAAATCGCGAATCAACTAATTGGTATTATGATGTATTTGAATGGAGAAGATGAAAGTAAAGATATGTATTTATATGTAAATTCTCCTGGTGGTGCAGTTCTTGCTGGAATTTCTGTTTATGATGCTATGCAATTCGTAGTACCTGATGTACATACAATTTGCATGGGATTAGCAGCTTCAATGGGTTCGTTTATTTTAACTGGAGGAGAAATTACTAAACGTATAGCACTACCTCACGCTTTGTGTCAATGAGTTTTTTTTATTTTTTAGTCTGATCCCAAATCGTTAGGTGAAGAAACAAGACTTAACAAATTTTTTATATATGAATGAGAAAAATTCACTATAAATTTTCTTTTTTTTACGAATCTATTTTAGCGTCATAAAATCATACGAAAAAATCACTTATGAAATAAAAAAAAAAACTTTGAAATTGCTAGACAAGAAAGAATGTTTTTTTTCATATAGCAATGGAACAATCATGATACAATATGGTAGAAAAGATGGTTTTTTATTCATTATTTAATTTCAAATATTTACAATTTCAGAATTGTTTTGAAATTTTGAAAAAATATGACGAAATTAAAAAGCTGTATGCAGCTAAAATTGCATGTACAGTTTATTCATTCTAAATTTTAAACAAAAAATTAGGAAGAAATTACTAGAATATTTTTGATAGGGTTATGATTCATCAACCAGCTAGTTCTTATTATGATGGACAAGCTGGAGAGTGTATTATGGAGGCCGAAGAAGTTTTGAAACTTCGCGATTGTATTACCAAAGTTTATGTACAAAGAACAGGTAAACCTTTATGGATTATTTCCGAAGATATGGAAAGAGATGTTTTTATGTCGGCAAAAGAAGCCAAAATTTATGGTATTGTCGACTTGGTTGCTTTAGATAACGGATCAAATTCTACAAATAATTGAAAACAAAAATATAATAACTACCTATTAAAACAAGTTTATTTGTTAAGGTTGGGTTTAATCCAAACCGTTAAATTCTGCAAACAATTTAGAATGCCTACTATTCAACAACTTATTAGAAATAAGAGACAACCAATTGCAAATAGAACCAAATCCCCCGCCCTTAAAAGATGCCCCCAACGTCGAGGAGTATGTACTAGAGTGTATGTGCGACTTGTTTGAATCTAAAACTTTTATAAATATTTGAAAAAAATAAAATGCAGATTATTTTTCATAATAGTTTAAAGTGAAAATACATCATTTATTTAGTTTAAATGAAATTCATAGTTTTTTCGGTGCGATTCCGATCACCTTTGCCTTAGATAAAAAAAGCGATTCTTCAATGGTAGCGATTGATCATCAATCCATTAAGCGAGGAAATAGATTATAAATTTTATTTGGTATACGAATAATTACATAACTGCAAAAACGAAATTTAATGGTCAGCTATTCTGCGAACTTTTCAATAACGTGCCGTTGATGAATAAAAAATCTTTTTATTGGATTTCTAAAAAAAGCTCAAAGTCAGAAATTGTACAATTAACTGAAAATTAACACAAAGCTTCGGTATTTTAAAGGACCTATTCGTTGAAGGGGATACTATAGAAACAAAGGAATTCATGATTTTTTCCAATCGGAGGTCCAACTCCTCTCTTATTGACCGGTTATCAAACCCAAAAGAATCATGTTTAGGAAAGTTATAGCAGCAAAAGCTTCTGAAATTTTTTTTTTCATACATTAGAAATTTGGAGAGGTTTTATTATAACAATTTAATAAAACGATGAAATGAATATTTTTATTTATTATAGATATATCTATATTGTGTTAAATATAAAGATATAAATTGCATCTTTTTTAAAATAACAAGAAATAAGGAAAAATTCAACAATATTTTAGAATAAATTATTTTCTTATTTCTCACATAGAATTTTTTAGTAATTCGGAGGAATATAACTTAATGACTAGAGTTAAACGCGGTTCCGTAGCACGGAACCGCCGTAAGAATATGCTTACGCTGACATCCGGATTTCGTGGAACTCATTCAAAACTTTTTCGAACTGCTAACCAACAAGGAATGAAAGCATTAGCATCATCTCATCGTGATGGAGGGGAAAGAAAAAGAAATCTTCGACGTTTATGGATTATTCGACTTAATGCAGCAGCACGAGATAATGGAATTTCTTATAACAAATTAATTCAATATTTGTATCAAAACAAAATTCTTTTAAATCGAAAAATACTTGCTCAAATCGCTATATTAGATAAATTTGCCCTTTCTGCTATAGTTAAACATATTAAAAAAAAATAGCAATAAGAACCTCCTGGTAAGTTTTAAAATAAAACATCCGGGAGGTTCTTAGTACCGAAATTTTTGCAAAAATAACTACTTAATTTTCGTTATTAACGAATGGCAATAAAGCTAAAACACGAGCTCGTTTAATTGCTAGAGTTAGTAAACGTTGTTGTTTCGAAGTTAATCTATTTGTTCGTCTAGATAAAATTTTTCCTTGCTCACTAATAAATCGTCGAAGCAAACTTATATTTTTATAATCAATGAATTCTCCAGATCTAATCGATGGAATCCGCTTACGGGAGGATTTTCTAGATTTGGTCATAACTTAATTCTATAAACCTTTAAATATTCTTCATTTTTTAATTTCTCTGTGGATAGTATGCTTACCACAATAACGACAAAATTTTTTCAATTCTAACCTAATTGGCGTATTCCGACGATTTTTTCGAGTAGTATATCGCGAGATACCTTGACTTTTTTTTCTAAAATTTTGTTCACAATCAATACATTCTAAATTAATCGTTACTCTTATCTCTTTACTTTTAGCCATATTTTTTTCTTTGAAACTTTCAATTTCTAAACTTCATTTAAAAAATTATCAATAAAAATTCACAAATTTGAATCTTTTTGAATTAATTAGGTAATTCAAAATTTATTACTATTTTTTTTTTTAGAGAAATGAAAGAACTAAAGCATCCGGAAAAAAACGATTAATTTCTATTAATAAAGCCGCTAAGAATCCGAACCACAAAGTAGCTAAAACGGGTGCTGTAGATAGATAGGTTTTTGCATCTTGCATCGTAAATTTTCCCTTTTTTTTCCAAAATAATTCATTCCATATATTTTTTTGTACATTTAACTCTGAAATATACTGGATTATCTATTAACTATTTAGTTCTGCTTTACTTAAAAAAAATTTATTCTTTTAATTTTTACTTCTAATTCAAAAATCTGAATTAGAACAAAAAAATAGAAAAAACTAAATAGAAAAACAATAAACGAGTACAATAATTTAAAATAATTAGAAGTTCAGGGATGTAGCGCAGTTTGGTAGCGCGTTTGTTTTGGGTACAAAATGTCGCAGGTTCGAATCCTGTCATCCCTACCTTCATATACCTAAAAAGAAAAAAAATAATTTTTTTTCTTTAGTTATATTGAAATAAAATTTTTATAGAAACGCTCTTAGTTCAGTCCGGTAGAACGCAGGTCTCCAAAACCTGATGTCGTAGGTTCAAATCCCACAGGGCGTGATTAGTATAACATTGAAAAGTTATGGTCGTATATGAAAATTTTCTTTTTTTTCTCAAAAAAAAATTTTATTTAAAGATCTAACTGATCGCCACGCCGATATTGCAAATATGCAGTCACAAATAATCCAACCAAAGTTATTGGAATTAAACCAAGAACAATCCCAGATAACAAAGCTTCAACCATTTTTTCCTCCATCGACAAAAATAAGACTCAATTCATAGATTTCTTAAGTTCGTTAACAATCAAAAATTACTTTTTAATACAGTGAAATTGTCTATTCTCTTAAATCATTTTTTTAAATAAGTTCTATTTTGCTTAAACCAATAAATAAGACTAATGCTAAAATTAAAGCTCCAATTAGGAACAGAAAATAACTAAGTATAATAAGCATAAAGAATAACCTAATAACGATATTGTATATACAATAAATTATATAAAATTTTTATTGGGAAAAAAATCAAAAAATTTTTGATTTTTACGAATACAAAGTACATAAAAAATATGTATCATTCATATTATAGTAATAATAATTTTTCTAAATAAAAAGAAATATTAAAAAATACAAATAATTATGTTAAAATAATTTGGTGTTGATACTACTTAGTAAAACGCGAGGAATTTTCTTTAGATTTATAACTAAAATAAGTATGAAATGACGAAATTCAAACAAAATAATTAATAGTTATTTAAAAAAAAATTTATTAAATTAAAATGAATTTCTATATCCAAAAACAGATTTTAAGACTCTAATGATTCTTTTTAATATTAATCAGATCTTTTAAACTTTTCTTTAAAAAAATTTTCTTGCTACGTCAAGAGAACGTTAGCTATACTAAGTCAGTATGCTTCAGAAATACCTTTGGTATAGAATTGACAACATAATAAGATTAAGGGAACGAAAAGATTAGAGATTTCTAATCTTCTAATTTATCTCCTTTGTGAGATTGACCCTTTTGTCTTTATAAATATACACGGAGCTAACCATGTCTGGAAATACAGGAGAGCGTCCTTTTGCTGATATAATTACCAGTATTCGATATTGGGTAATCCATAGCATTACTATACCTTCCTTATTTATCGCAGGTTGGTTATTTGTCAGCACAGGTTTAGCTTACGATGTGTTTGGAAGTCCTCGTCCAAATGAATATTTTACGGAAAATCGACAAGAAGTTCCATTAATAACTGGCCGTTTCAATTCGTTAGAACAAATTGATGAATTTACTAAATCTTTTTAGGGAGTAGGAATGACTATAGATAAAATTTATCCAATCTTTACAGTAAGATGGTTAGCCGTTCATGGATTGGCTGTACCTACAGTTTTCTTTTTGGGATCGATATCGGCAATGCAGTTTATCCAACGATAAACTCTAAAAAAATTTTTAAACTATGACACAACCAAATCCAAACAAACAAAGTGTAGAATTAAATCGTACTAGCCTCTATTGGGGTTTGCTTTTAATTTTTGTACTTGCTGTTCTATTTTCTAATTATTTTTTTAATTAAAAAAATAAGTATTTTTTTTGCCTCATCTGGAAAATAATTTTTTTACTATTATTTGTAACTGTATATGTCTATAGACACGACTATATTATTAATAACATTTTGAAAAAAGATGGGGGAGGGGAAGCAATTCAATGGCCAATACTACCGGAAGGATTCCTTTATGGCTAATTGGTACGGGAGCTGGTATCATCGTGATTGGTTTGGTAGCTATCTTTTTTTATGGCTCATATTCCGGATTAGGTTCATCTTTATAATCTAATGATTAAATCATACAAATGGATAATATAAATACAAATAAATAATATTTTTTAGAGCTTAATAATAACTTTACCCTTTATTAAAAAAAAAGGGTAAAGTTATTTGCAACAAACTTTTGAAAATTCATTTGAATAAAATCAAACCTAAAAATTCATTTCAGCTAATTGTACCTTCTCAAATTGTTTCTTTTTAAGTACCAGAAAAATTTGCGCTAGAACAACCGACCCAAAAAATAATAAAAGACCTTGAATACGTAATGGGTCTTGAAGTACTATCTCTGCATCACCTTGCCCAAAACCCCCAACATTCGGATTGTTAGTTAAAGGTTGATCCGTTTTTACAGACTCACCCTCAGCAATAATAAGTTCTGGCCCTGGAGGTATAGTATCAATAATTTCACGACCATCATTTATTATTGTTATTTCATATCCACCTTTTTCTTTACGCAAAATTTTATTTATTTTACCTGTTGCTGAGGCATTATAAACAGTATTATTGCTTTTATTACCATCTGGATAAATTTGTCCTCTTCCTCTATTTCCACCTACATAAATGGGATATTTTAAATAATGAGCTTCTTTATCAGTAACTGGATCTGGAGAAAGAATAGGAAAAACAATTTCACTGTATTTTTTACCCGGAACAGGACCTATTACTAAAATATTTTTTTTGTCATTGTTATAAGGTTGAAAGAAAAGGCTACCTATCTTTTCCTTCATTTCAGGAGGAATACGATCAGACGGAGCTAACTCAAAACCCTCTGGTAAGATAAGAACCGCTCCAACATTTAGAGCACCTTTTTTTCCATTAGCAAGAACTTGTTTTACTTGCAAATCATATGGGATTTTAACAACTGCTTCAAATACTGTATTTGGGAGAACAGATTGAGGAACTTCAATATCAACAGATTTTTTAGCTAAGTGACAGTTAGCACATACAATACGTCCAGTAGCTTCTCGAGGATTTTCATAACCCTGTTGGGCATAAATCGGGTAAGCTTCTGAAATAGAAGGCCAAATTGTTATATTTATAAAAATTATTACGAAAACCGATCGAGTTACCCATTTTAAAATCAAGTTATTCAATTTTCTGTTTTGCATGGTTGAGTTATCCGTTTCAAAAAAATTTTGACGAGTAATATCTTTAAATTTGAATTACCCAATTTAAGAAATATGCGATTGTATTAGAGATAAAAATAAAAATTTAAGAATTTTCTAATTTTGTTTCGTTGATTTCCATATATAAATAAAAAATTTTGGTTTCATGTATATACTTTAATAGTGAGTGAAACAACCTAGAAACACTTCCAATTCATTCATTCATTGTATGATACGTTGCTACAATGGAAGGTGATATACGATTTAAATGACGAAAAATCAAATATTTAAAGACTGTATCTAAAATAACTGGAAATGTTGAAACAAAACAAGAAATTACACGTTTATTATGAACAAATCCAAAATGTTCAAAACAAGAACTTATTAAAATTTCCCACCCATGCGGGGAATGAAATCCAATGCATAAATCAGTTAATAGAAGAATGAAAAAAGCCTTCATCGTATCACTTAAACTATAAAACAATTCTTGAGCCCATGAATTTAAAATAATTAAGCGTTCTTTACCAAGGATGAATAAACTACTCAGAGTGATAAAATAAATAACATCTGTCAATAAATGTGAAAGAATTTGGATACCATCATCGTTGTAATTTTGAACTAATTCAATAGTTTGTTGATGTATTTCACTATTCACATTTTGCGATTGAGTCTCAAATGATGAATTTGCCATAATTTTATCTAACCAAAAAAGTTCTTCAATTTCTTGAAGTTTTTCTAAAGCTTTTTCTTCTTGAAAAGAAGTCATAAAAATTTGAGATTGGTAGCGATTCCACCAACTATTAATCCAAGGTTCAGAAAAACATTTTTGAGAAAAAATAGAAATAACTAAAGGAATAATGATTAAACATCCGATATATTGCAAAGAAGCTAATGCTTGATATTTTGCTAATCGAAATTCTTGAAGTATTAGCGAGCTCGATTCGTTTGTCAATTCGGCTTTGAATCTAGAAAAAGTACGTGTTATTGACCGAGGTAAGAAACCAATAGATTCATAAGCTATTGTTACTAATCCTGTAGGTTTTTTTTCGGATATCGAATAATCATTGTCGTCTTCTCTTAGATTAGAAGATAATGAAAAAGGGAATAGATAATAACGTTTCCATATATGTAAATCATTTAGAGTTGCTTCAATCCAAGATAATTTTCTATTAATTTTTCTAATGAATTCTTTTTCTTCTAGAGTATCTCTAAAAATCAAATTAGTTTTAAATACTTTTTTATATGATTTGGATTGCGAAATTTTATCGTCAAAAAAAAAAATTTTAAACTGATCAAAGATCGTTAATTTCAAAAAAGAAAATAAATTTATTAAGTATAAAGAAATTCTATATTCTAAAAGACTTAAATATATTATAAAAACAGAATTATTTAACTCTGTATTTGTATAAAAAGGAATAGATTGCCACGAACGTTTTGAGGAAAAAAGTAGATTTTTATACAAAAAATAATTTTTTTTTATCTTTTGTATACGTTTGCAAGCTTTATAAGCTTTTTCTAAACAACGATAAGGAAAAATCCGCGAGTAGTATAAATTTTTCATAAAACTACAATTTCGCTGCAAAATATACAGCATATAAATTTTTATTCTTTTTTGTATTTTCGGAGAAAATTTGAACTAAATTTCTATTAAATACCTTCAATAGATACTTTTAGAAAACGAGCTAATTCAGCCGCTTTAGTTTCCATTTCCCCTAATGTTGAATACTCTTCAATACGACTTAAAGGAATATCTTGTTGACCTTTTATTTTCATGTAAAGAACTCTACGAGATAAAAAGCCTTCTTGAACTTCCATTCGTATTGCCTGAATATCTTTCATATAAAATTGAATAAGAATTCGGCGGTTTCTTCCGGGAAAACCCCAACGAAAAATAGAAAATATTCCTTTTTTTTTGTCGAATCTATTATACCCACTACCTACGTTCCAGAGAATGGTGCACCATAAATAGAAACTTATAAATGAACCCGCTATACCATAAAAAAACATAACAAGCCCTTGCGGAATAAACAAAATATGTTCGGCAGATAAAAAAGGTATTAAATCTTTCCGCAAATAACTGGAAAATCCGACGGAACAAAAACCTAGTGCGCCTAATAGAAGAATTGAAGCCCAGCAATAATTACTAACTCTTCGCGATCCTGTTACAAAATCTACTCGAATATTTTCAATTTGTGAATTCATAACGAAAAAAATCTCCTATTAGAAATTTGAAATTATTCAATAAGATTAAATTAAAAAAAAGGATTTTACAACCGTTTCTAATTTTTAAAGCGATTGAAGTCAAGACTTTTTTATCATTTATTGGAAAAAAATGGATAAGGCCATAATAAAAATGTATTCTATATACATTAAATACTATTACCTTTTTCCATTTTTTTCATTATTATCTCTTACATAAAAAAATAAAAAAATTCTATAAAATATCGTCTCGTTCGATATATATAAATAAAAAAGCCATTGTAATAGCTGGAAAAACTAAACCCACTAAAGGTACAAAAATAGAAGGTAAATAAGAAGCTGTCATGACAAAGAACCTCATAAAAAATTGTGAGAAAAAATAAATATAATATACTAAATTTTATTTGAAATTAAAGATAATAAAAATTATATTTTATTCCAATAAATAATATATCGTTTTTATTCAATATTCCAAGAGTATGGTTTAATTGTTTTTTAACTAAAGAAAAAATCATTATGTTTTCTATTAGGGGCTGAGCCATAAAGTTCAAAAATTTCGCTTAAAACACCTTTCAACAAATTACGCGGAACGATTAAATCTAATAAACCGTGATCAAATAAAGATTCTGCAACTTGAAAACCATCTGGTATTTTTTGCCGTAAAGTTTGCTCAATTACACGCTTACCAGCAAATGCGATATAAGCTTTAGGCTCAGCTATAATAATATCCCCTAACATACCAAAACTTGCAGTAACTCCTCCTGTTGTAGGATATGTAAGAATTGCTATATAAAGTAATTTTTTTCGTGTCTGGTGAATTTGCAAAACTGAAGATATTTTAGCCATTTGCATTAAACTCAATGTTCCTTCTTGCATACGTGCGCCACCTGAAGAACAAACTATTATTAATGGAATCATTTTTAAAGTGGCATATTCAATAAGACGGGTTATTTTTTCGCCTACAACTGATCCCATACTACCTCCCATAAATTGAAAATCCATAACTCCAAGTGCAATAGAAAATCCATTTAATTTACCTATACCAGTTTGAATAGCATCAGTTAAACCGGTTCGTTTTTGATAAAAGGAAATTCGATTCTTATATGAATCTTCATCAGAAAATTTCAAAATATCTTGAGCAGTCATATCTTCATCCATAGGATGCCAAGTTCCAGAATCAATTAGTAGTTCAATTCTTTCTGTACTACTCATTTGTAAATGATATCCACATTCTTCGCAAATTCGTTTATTTTGCCGCAAAAATCTAACATATAACATATTTTCGCAATTATCACATCTTGTCCATAAACCTTTAGTAGTATCAATCTCTATATATTTCTCTTTTTCTTTTTCACTAAATATATAACCTTTTGTAGCTTTTTCAATGAAAGCTCCTATTAATCCACCAAATCTTCGTTTATCGTCAAACCAATTCATTAAGGACATCAAAAACTCCTTACTTTTTTCAAAAATGATTGCGCACTAGCGAAAAAAAAAGATTTATTATGAATTTTCAAAATTCAAGAATGAAATTTAAAAATTTGTTGAAATAGGTAATGGAGTCAAAAATTTCATTTTTTAAATCTAATATTTACTAGTTTGATAATAAAACGAAATTTATTGTTATACAAAATTTTTGAAAAACATCTATCAAAAAATAATGGAAAATTATTATGATTGAGAGGGTTAGAAGGGACTCGAACCCTTGACCTCATGGTTCGGAACCATGAACTCTAATCCGCTAAGCTACAAACCCAATATAAATAATACAACAAGTTTAATTTGAATTCTTTTTTCACCCCAAAATTGGGGTGAAAAAAGAATTATACAGTATCTATTGTTTCATATTCAAATTTGATTTCCTTCCAAATTTCACAAGCAGCAGCCAAATCAGGACTCCATTTAGTCGCTTCACGAATAACTTCATTACCTTCACGAGCAAGATCACGTCCTTCATTACGTGCTTGTACACAAGCTTCTAAAGCAACTCGATTAGCAACGGCACCAGGTGCATTTCCCCAAGGATGTCCTAAAGTTCCACCACCAAACTGTAATACAGAATCATCTCCAAAAATTTCAGTTAGAGCAGGCATATGCCAAACATGAATTCCTCCTGATGCTACAGGTAAAACACCTGGCAAAGAAACCCAATCTTGAGTGAAGTAAACACCACGACTTCTATCTTTTGATATATAATTATCACGCAATAAATCTACAAAGCCTAGAGTTACTTCGCGTTCCCCTTCCAGTTTACCTACAACAGTGCCGGCATGGACATGGTCTCCTCCTGATAAACGCAGTGCTTTTGCTAATACACGGAAATGCATACCATGAATTTTCTGTCTATCAAGAACTGCATGCATAGCACGATGAATATGAAGTAGTAAACCATTATCTCGACAATAATGAGCTAAACTAGTATTTGCAGTAAAGCCACCTGTTAAATAATCGTGCATTACAATTGGTACACCCAATTCTCTAGCACATTGCGCTCTTTTTAACATTTCTTCAGATGTTCCAGCAGTAGCATTTAAATAATGTCCTTTGATTTCGCCTGTCTCAGCTTGAGATTTGAAAATAGCTTCTGCCACAAAAAGGAAACGATCTCTCCAACGCATAAATGGTTGAGAGTTTACATTTTCATCATCTTTTGTAAAATCAAGTCCACCACGAAGACACTCATATACAGCTCGACCATAATTTTTGGCAGATAAACCCAATTTTGGTTTAATAGTACATCCCAACAAAGGACGACCATATTTGTTCAATTTATCTCTTTCAACTTGGATACCGTGAGGTGGGCCTTGAAAAGTTTTTACATAAGCCGGAGGAATTCTCAAATCTTCAAGACGTAAAGCTCGTAAAGCTTTGAATCCAAATACATTACCTACAATAGAAGTGAAAAGGTTAGTAACTGAACCTTCTTCAAATAAATCTAATGGATAAGCTACATAAGCAATATATTGATTCTCGTCTCCAGAAACAGGTTCAATATCATAGCAGCGACCTTTGTAACGATCAAGACTTGTAAGTCCATCAGTCCAAACCGTAGTCCAAGTACCAGTGGAAGATTCAGCAGCTACTGCTGCTCCTGCCTCTTCTGGTGGTACTCCAGGTTGAGGGGTCATACGAAATGCTGCCAAAATATCGGTTTCTAATACCTTATATTCTGGAGTATAATAAGTTAATCTATAATCTTTAACACCAGCTTTAAATCCAACACCTGTTTTAGTCTCCGTTTGTGGTGACATAAGTCCCTCCCTACAAATCAATTTATACTCTAACAAAGATGAGGTCTGCTCGATAGTGGTCTCTTTTTTCCAATAAAAAAATCTTTCCCAAAAAATTTTATTTGATTTCTGAATTAGGAATATTTCCTAATAATAAAATATCATTATTATTGTATATTGTTTTTTATATATAATGCAACCTGGTTGATTATTTATCATGACACTTTTAAAAAGTATTTTTTTGTTGAAATTTTTTAGATAAATTGACCCGACAACTTTTACAATATATAGATTAATTATATACTTATAATTTAAGTGTATATAATCGAATATACCTTAATTATTGTATATAATTGAATGATCAGACAAATAAATTGGACAAAATTTATTAAAAATTTTATAAAAAACAATCGTTAAGATATTAGATAAATAAACTTTAGGATATTCTATAAATGAAATTTAAAGAATGGAAAATAGAAAAAATATATATATTTTTTTTTAATTTTTTTATTGCTTCAGTTTTTTCAATTCATCTAGTTATTGAATAATAAAAAAAATGGTCAAAACCTACGGAAACCAAATAGACAATAAATTCTTTCATTAAAATTACCAGATTACATATTTTTTTATTAATTGATCCTCCCGATACACAAAAATTTTCTATTACACTTGTATAATTAACTTTTCAAAAACTTTATGATAACAAATCTTTTATTTCTTGGGGCTTCTACACTTGTTACTAAAAATATAGGAAATATTACTCAAATTATTGGTCCAGTACTTGATGTCGCTTTTTTACCTGGAAAAATGCCTAATATTTATAATTCTTTAGTTGTTCAAGGTCAAAAAAATTCGGCAGGTCAAGAAATTAACGTCACTTGCGAGGTTCAACAATTACTAGGAAATAATAAAGTGAGAGCCGTCGCTATGAGTGCTACCGATGGTTTAATGCGAGGAATGGAAGTTATCGATACTGGAGCTCCTTTAAGTGTTCCTGTTGGTGAAGCAACTCTTGGAAGAATTTTTAATGTTTTGGGAGAACCTGTTGATAATTTGGGTCCTGTAGATGCTAATACAACATTCCCTATTCATAGATCTGCCCCCGCTTTTACCCAATTAGATACTAAATTATCTATTTTTGAAACAGGAATAAAAGTTGTGGATCTTTTAGCACCTTATCGACGTGGAGGTAAAATCGGATTATTTGGAGGAGCTGGAGTTGGTAAAACAGTACTTATTATGGAGTTAATTAATAATATAGCTAAAGCACATGGAGGTGTATCAGTATTTGGAGGAGTAGGAGAACGCACTCGTGAAGGAAATGACCTTTACATGGAAATGAAAGAATCTAAAGTAATTAATGAAGAAAATATTTCAGATTCAAAAGTTGCATTAGTGTATGGTCAAATGAATGAACCACCAGGTGCTCGTATGAGGGTTGGGTTAACAGCTTTAACTATGGCAGAATATTTTCGAGATATTAATAAACAAGATGTGCTTCTATTTATTGACAATATCTTTCGTTTTGTTCAAGCCGGTTCAGAAGTTTCAGCTTTATTAGGAAGAATGCCCTCCGCTGTTGGATACCAACCAACCTTAGGCACAGAAATGGGTACTTTACAAGAAAGAATTACTTCTACGAAAGAGGGATCAATAACTTCTATTCAAGCAGTTTACGTCCCTGCAGATGATTTGACTGATCCTGCTCCTGCTACAACTTTTGCACATTTAGATGCAACTACCGTTTTATCTAGGGGATTAGCATCAAAAGGAATTTACCCTGCGGTAGATCCTTTAGATTCAACATCTACAATGCTTCAACCCTGGATTGTAGGTGAAGAGCATTATGAAACAGCGCAAGGAGTAAAACAAACTCTGCAACGATACAAGGAATTACAAGACATTATCGCTATTCTAGGATTAGATGAATTATCTGAAGAAGATCGTTTGACTGTAGCAAGAGCACGTAAAATTGAAAGATTCTTATCTCAACCTTTTTTTGTAGCAGAAGTTTTCACAGGTTCTCCAGGTAAATATGTTAGTCTGCGAGAAACAATAAAAGGTTTTCAAATGATTCTTTCTGGAGAATTAGACAGTCTTCCTGAACAAGCTTTTTATTTAGTAGGAAACATTGATGAAGCTACTGCAAAAGCTGCTACTTTACAAGTAGGGGGTTAATACAAGTGACATTAAATCTTCGTGTAATGGCACCTAATCGAATTGTTTGGAATTCCGAAATTCAAGAAATAATCTTATCAACAAATAGTGGACAAATTGGTATCTTACCTAATCATGCTCCTTTGTTAACTGCTTTGGACATAGGAATAGTTAAAATACGTCTCAAGGAACAACAATGGTCCACTATGGCATTAATGGGTGGTTTTGCTATGATAGAAAATAATCAAATGACTATTTTAGTCAATGAAGCAGAAAAAGCTGTTGAAATAAATTTTCAGGAAGCTGAAGAGACTTTTCGCAAAACTCAAAAAAACCTTGCTCAAGCGGAAGGTAAAAAACAAATTATTGAAGCTAATTTGGCTTTTAAGAGAGCAAAAGCGAGACTAGAAGCAATAAACGTAAATACGTCAGATGTTTCTAATTAAATTTTTTATTTCTGATTTCTGATATGATCCAAATTAGATGTCACTTAATTCAAAGTGGCATCTAATATGAATTACCTACTATTGGATTTGAACCAATGACTCTCGCCGTATGAAAGCGATACTCTAACCACTGAGTTAAGTAGGCTTTTTTATAGTTGTCATTTAAAAAAATTATATCATTATAATGAGATAAAAAAAAGATTTCTATTCTAAATTCAATTGAAATAATTTTTTACTCAACTTGACAATAAGTACCTAAAAAAGTATTATTTTTGTTTAATAATGTAAAGGGCTATAGCTCAGCGGTAGAGCGCCTCGTTTACACGTGCGCCGATGGTCATCAAAAAATTATCGAAAATTTCGATTCGCAATTTTGTGAAGGATAAAAAATATCAGTGTCTTACTCTTGAATTTTAGAGAAAAATAGCCTGACACGAAAAGATTGAATTGAATTATACTTAAAATTTAAGCGATATTATTGATATGGTTAATTTCTTATTCTTTTAATGAAAATAACATGATGAGAACATTACGGGGAACTCAAGATATTCTTTCTTTTGCCCTATGAACTTCAAGGTGTATGAAGTTTTATAATGATTAGGCAATAGAAACTCCTTGGTGAGTAAATCCATGTATAGAAAGAACAAACCTAAAGTCAATTTTTTTAATTTTTTGTTAAAACTTCGGGATTACTGAATAAGCACACGGAACCCTCTTAGTATTAATGAAAAAGGATGGTAAAATAACTAAAATTTATTTTAGTTAATAAAAAAGCCCAACGCATTAAAAATGCATGTTGGGTTTTTTAAATAGTTCAAAGTCAATTTTGAATTATTTAACCGAGAATGTCTACGGTTCGAATCCGTATAGCCCTAAATGATTTTCTAAATCTTAGAGAAATTTCATTAAAATTTACAGTCATCTAATAAAAAAATCATGATTCAAAAATTACAAAAAATTTTTATTGATTTATTTAACCTAAATAAAAAGATTCTAATGAACATGTGATTTTTTTATTTTTTTCTTGTTACTGCATAAGTAAGGAGTATTTAATGTATACATATTTATAAAATATATATAAAGCAGTCCAGTAAAAAAGTTATTGAATTTTTCTATTCAAGGGAGGTTTATGATGTTTCAATCTCAAAAATATGAATATTTTTGGATATTTCTATTAATAATTAGTTTTTTACTAATAATAATTTTATCAATTTCAAAATTGATAACACCCGTGAATAAGGGACCAGAAAAATTTACTAGTTATGAATCAGGTATAGAACCTACTGGAGGGGCTCGTATTCAATTTCAAATTCGTTATTATATGTTTGCCTTAGTTTTTGTTATTTTTGATGTTGAAACAGTTTTTCTTTACCCATGGGCTATGAGTTTCTATGAGTTTGGAATATTTTCCTTTATAGAAGCCTTAATTTTTATTTCTATACTGATTGTTGGCTTAATATATGCATGGCGAAAAGGAGCATTGGAATGGTTTTAAATTTTAGAAATTTTCTTTCTCAAAATATTTCAGGAAATGTGTTCAACAAAAATATTATGCTTGATATAAAATTTTCGTCAACTAATCAAACTGTCACGGATTCCATTATTTTAACAACTTTTAATGATTTTTCCAATTGGGCTAGATTATCTAGTTTATGGCCACTTCTTTATGGTACAAGTTGTTGTTTCATTGAATTCGCCTCATTAATAGGTTCACGATTCGATTTTGATCGTTATGGTTTAGTACCTAGGTCTAGCCCTAGACAAGCTGATCTTATTGTAACAGCCGGTACTGTAACAATGAAAATGGCTCCATCTTTAGTTAGGCTATACGAGCAAATGCCCGAACCAAAATATGTTATTGCTATGGGAGCTTGTACAATAACGGGAGGTATGTTTAGTACGGATTCTTATACTACAGTTCGTGGGGTCGATAAATTGATTCCTGTTGATATTTATTTACCAGGTTGTCCCCCTAAGCCAGAAGCTATTATAGATGCTATAACAAAACTTCGTAAAAAAATAGCTCAAGAGATGTATAAAGATAGAAAAAAACTTAAACGGGACAATAAATATTTCACCTTAAAGCATCAATTTACTTTTTTATCCACTAATGACACTGAAAAATCTAATCGACAATTATCAAATCAATTTTTTCAATTTGAAGAAACTTCAAAATTATCGTTGGAAACAACGAAAGAAAACGAAATTTCAACACCTTTTTCAAAAATTACAAAATAATTGAAAATTTTTATACAATTATTATACAATATGGTAATGAATTCAGGAAGTAATAATAGAATACAAGGACGATTATCTATTTGGTTAATGAAGCATGGTTTAACTCATAGACCTTTAGGTTTTGATTACCAAGGTGTTGAAACTTTACAAATAAGATCTCGGGATTGGCCTTCTCTGGCTGTTTCTTTATATATTTACGGTTTTAATTATCTTCGTTCCCAGTGTGCGTATGATGTTGAACCTGGTGGATTATTGGCTAGTGTATACCATTTAACAAAAATATATGATAATGCGGATCAACCCGAAGAAGTTTGTATTAAAATTTTTGTATCAAGAAAAGAACCTAAAATTCCATCAGTTTTTTGGATATGGAAAAGTGCTTATTTCCAAGAACGTGAATCTTTTGATATGTTCGGAATTATCTATGAAAATCATCCATGTCTTAAACGTATTTTGATGCCAGAAAGTTGGGTAGGTTGGCCTTTACGTAAAGATTATATTGTACCCGATTTTTACGAACTACAAGATGCTTATTAGTGATCGAAACGCGCTAGGCTAGGAAATGCAATAATATGCCAGAAACCAGATTTGAACTGGTGACACGGGGATTTTCAGTCCCCTGCTCTACCAACTGAGCTATCCCGGCTGGCAATTTTTATTTATGCGCTTATACAAAAATGTCATTAATATTTTTTTATATTTTATATAATTCATATTTTTTCTGATGGGGGTAGAGGGACTTGAACCCTCATGGTCTATAAAGCCAACGGATTTTCTTTTTACAATGATTTGCATCGTTACTAAACAATATAGCTTGTAAAAAAGGACTCTCCCTTTATCCTCGTCTATGATTTTTTATTGAAAAACCCTTAATTTCGTAAATAATCAATCACCATATACGATATTTCTATTATTATTATTTTTTTTCTCAAGTTAATTTCATTTGTAGTGAAATAAAAAAAAAACAATCATAATAAAAAATATCGAAAAAAATTTTCGTTAGGATAGTTTCCTTCGAGTCTCTGCACCTATTTCGTAAACAAAATTTGGCTCAGGATTACCTAATATGTCAATTTAACCCTAGGTTTCCCTGAATATGGGAACAATCACTTAGTCGATTTCTCTACCAAGGCTCAATTTAATTTTAAGTCCGCAGCGTCTACCAATTTCGCCATACCCCCCTTTTATCTTCAGTTTATTCAAAATTAACTAAAGTTCAAAAATTGAAATTTTTTATTAAAAAGCATTATAATTGTTTCTTAAATGTTATGCAATACTTTTAATATGAATTACTTGAAATTGAAAAAAATTGATAGTTGCTTCTTTATTTTTTGACAGCTATAATAAGTAAATATAATAAAGTAATTTTTTAAATAAGACTCACGAGATAGAATCAATTTCCTTAATGTCTTAGAAAAAATAAGAGAATTAAGACAAAATAACCTGCTAATTCTATTTTTTTCTATTAAAGCCTGTTTAGCTCAGAGGTCAGAGCATCGCACTTGTAATGCGATGGTCATCGGTTCGACTCCGATAGCGGGCTTTTATGTTTGTCGAATTCATTACTTGTAAAGAATTTTTCTGTAAAATGGAAATATGTAAAAATTTTTTTATGTTTAATCATGTTTTTTTTTTCACTAATTTAAATATCAAGGAGTTTGTATGTCTCGCTATCGAGGTCCACGTGTAAAAATAATACGTCGTTTGGGATCTTTACCGGGTTTAACTGGTAAAACACCCAAACCAAAATCTAGTTATATTGATCGATCAACATCTAACAAAAAAATATCTCAATATCGTATTCGGTTAGAAGAAAAACAAAAATTACGGTTTCATTATGGATTAACAGAAAGGCAATTATTAAAATATGTTCGTATTGCTAGAAAAGCCAAGGGTTCTACAGGTCAAGTTTTATTACAATTGCTTGAAATGCGTTTAGATAATACAATTTTTTGTTTGGGGATGGCTCCAACAATTCCCGGCGCCAGACAATTAGTTAATCATAAACATATTTCCATAAATAATAATATAGTCGATATTCCAAGTTATAATTGTGAACCTGGAGATATTATTACAATAAGAAATAAGGAAAAATCTCAATCGTTAATTACTCGAAATATTAATTCGTTCCAAAAATTACAAATTCCCAATCACTTAACTTTTGATTCAACACAGTTGCAAGGTTCTGTGAATCAAACTATTCAACGTGAATGGATTGATTTAAAAATAAATGAATTGCTAGTTGTAGAATATTACTCGCGTCAAGTTTAAAAAACAAATTATTTCAATTCTATATGTTTTATTAAATTATATATTATTTTGATTAATAAATCGTATAAATTAATAAGGAAAGAGAGGGATTCGAACCCTCGGTAGACAAAAATCTACATAGCATTTCCAATGCTACATCTTAGACCACTCAACCATCTTTCCTAAAAGATTTTTCAATATTGTTGTATCCTACAAATTCATATTACCGCAATTGTTATTTAATTTTAATATATATAGAAATATAGATATATATAATATAGATATATATATATATAATAGATATATATCTATATTTTTTAAAATTGTAAGAAGATACAATCAATTATTTGAATTAAAAAATAAATAAATTAAAAAAAAAATCTTTACATACAAAAATGTAAAAATTTTTTGTAGCTTCAATGTTCACAAAGATAAAACGATGGATTTTTAATAAATTTATGACTAAATATGCCTAGATCTCAAAAAAATGATAATTTTATTGATAAAACTTTTACAATTGTTGCCGATATTTTATTACGAATAATTCCCACCACGCAGCGTGAAAAGGAAGCATTCACATATTATAGAGATGGTGTGACTCGAGTTTGGCTTCAGAATGTATTTAATAATAAAATTTATTCTAAAATTGTAACAAAAACTTATGCTTAGTGAAGGTTAGTTTTTTCAAAAAAAACAATTCCTTCTATCGAGTACCCTCGATTGATGTAGCCTTAGGTACTGAATAACAGTATCAAGCATAAGGTCAAACCTATAACAATAATAATAATATATGTATTTTTTACATGATTTCATTTTTTATAGGCATACATACAAAGGATGATAGCATTACATGTAGAAATTGACAATACAAAAGCTTCGTAACAATTCAGTAAAAATCACTCTCAATACTAAAAGAATATATGGTTGGGTAAACAAATTTCCATCTCGTTTGTATTTGAGGTACCTAAAAAACCATCGAAGATTGTCGAACAAGCTAATTCTTATTAAAAATACAAAGCATTAAGATCGAGGAAATTGTGAGAGATTCTTTTTTAACCGAAACTCATATGTTAATAAATTTTTTACACAAAAAAGGATGGTTAGATTTTTTTGATGAAAACACTAACCCAAATAGTTTATGAAGTGGATTTAATAAAAAATTTTCCTAGTATAGGATTAAAGACATTATTACTATATCTCTATAAACTATAAATGAGAAGCCGTATGAAATCTAAATTTCACGTACGGTTTTGAAACGGAGTTATTTTTGACAACCGTAACGAATGTCAGCTCAATCTGAGGGAGAATATGCGGAAGCCTTACAAAATTATTATGAGGCAATGCGTTTGGAAATTGATCCGTATGATCGAAGTTATATACTTTACAATATTGGTCTTATCCATACAAGTAACGGAGAACATGCTAAGGCTTTAGAATATTACTTCCAAGCATTGGAACGTAATCCTTCTTTGCCTCAAGCCTTTAATAATATGGCTGTGATCTGTCATTACGTGCGACTATCTATATTATAGATTTTCTTAGTTAAAAACAACTATCTGAAAAAAAAAGACTCGGGCTTATCTACATATTAATCACGAAAGAAAAGGTTATCACAGCTGTAGAAAAAAAGAATTAGAATCTAACTATGAAAAAAAGCCCATAAAATCCATGGATAATTTTATGAACCAAGAAAGAAAGCATCGTAAAGATCAATAATTGAAAATGTTGAGTTGATACAAGAAAATTCTGTTAATTAATGAAAATTGAAACTATCAATTTCTGTAATGAAAATTGCTATGATTAGTTAATGAAACAGTGGTGTAGAATTAGATCCTAAAGATATCCAAATTGAGTTTATCAATAAATTAACTTCTATAATATTAGTTAAGATAGTTACTATTGACTAAAAAATTATTTGATAAATTTTTAATCAATAGTGGGAGAAAAGATATATTATTTCTATTTTGTGTAGAAAAAAAGAATATAAACTTAGTTCATGAATTTTATTTTTTTATTTTTTGTCAATTTCTATAAAAATCTTGGATTTTATAGAGAAACATCGTATAGAAAAAATAAACAAGAAATAAAATATTCGAGCCGTATGAAATTGGAAACTTTCAAGTACGGTTCTGAAAGGAGGAAGACTTTTGAGTTAACCTATCTTGACCGGGGAGAACAAGCCATTCGACAGGGAGATTTAGAAACGTCTGAAACGTGGTTCGATCAAGCTGCTGATTATTGGAAACAAGCGATATTACTTGCTCCAAGTAATTATATCGAAGCTCATAATTGGTTAAAAATGACAGGACGTTTTTAATTGATTCAAAAAAATTTCAATTGATTTTTTAAGAATAATAAAAAAATCAATTGAAATTTTTTTGAATCAATTAAATTATTAAATTTGTATTTTTTTATAAAAGTTTGAAATTTCCGAAAAACTTTGACAATATTAGGGTCCATTAAGCACCTTAAAATTGTGTCATAATAAAATTGAATACCTGCCTAGGGAATTTCTGTATCATAATTGCTCCAGTTTCAAACTGAGAAGAGAGATTAAAGTTAAAAAAGTCTATCTCTCAGAAGTTCACCAATTATTATTGGTAGGTTTTTCCTATGCCTCGTCTGAAGAGAGGAGAACCTCGATGACTATTCGTTCACCGGAACCAGAAGTCAAAATTGTGGTAGAAAAGGATCCTGTAAGAACTTCTTTCGAAAAATGGGCTAAACCTGGACATTTTTCAAGGACTCTAGCGAAAGGTCCTAACACTACTACTTGGATTTGGAATCTACATGCTGATGCTCATGACTTTGATAGCCATACCAATGATTTAGAAGAAATTTCTCGTAAAGTTTTTAGTGCTCACTTCGGACAATTAGCAATCATTTTTATTTGGCTAAGCGGTATGTATTTCCATGGTGCTCGTTTTTCCAATTACGAAGCATGGCTGGGCGATCCTATTCATATCAAACCTAGTGCTCAAGTTGTTTGGCCAATAGTTGGTCAAGAAATCTTAAATGGTGATGTTGGTGGAGGCTTTCAGGGGATACAAATAACTTCTGGGTTTTTCCAACTTTGGCGAGCATCTGGAATAACTAGTGAGTTACAACTTTACTCTACTGCTATTGGTGGATTAGTTTTTGCAGCATTAATGCTTTTTGCTGGTTGGTTTCATTACCACAAAGCTGCTCCAAAATTAGCTTGGTTTCAAGATGCTGAGTCTATGTTAAATCATCATTTGGCTGGACTTTTAGGATTAGGCTCTTTAGCTTGGGCTGGCCATCAAGTCCACGTTTCTTTACCTATTAATCAACTTCTAGATGCTGGAGTTGACCCTAAAGAAATACCTCTTCCTCATGAATTTATATTAAATCGTGATCTTTTGGCTGAACTCTATCCCAGTTTTGCAAAGGGTTTAACACCTTTTTTTACTTTAAATTGGTCAGAATATTCAGATTTTTTAACTTTTCGTGGAGGTTTAAATCCAGTCACTGGAGGTTTGTGGTTAACTGATACGGCACATCATCACTTAGCTATTGCGGTTCTATTCTTAGTAGCTGGTCATATGTATAGAACTAATTGGGGTATTGGTCATAATTTCAAAGAAATTTTAGAAGCTCATAAAGGTCCTTTTACTGGAGAAGGTCATAAAGGTCTGTATGAGATTTTAACAACTTCGTGGCATGCTCAATTAGCTCTTAATTTAGCTATGTTAGGTTCATTGACCATAATAGTAGCTCATCACATGTATTCAATGCCTCCTTATCCGTATTTGGCTACTGATTATGGTACTCAACTTTCTATTTTTACACATCATATGTGGATTGGTGGATTTTTAATAGTTGGAGCTGCTGCACATGCAGCGATTTTTTTGGTAAGAGATTATGATCCAACCACTCAATATAATAATCTATTAGATCGCGTTTTACGACATCGTGATGCAATAATATCGCATCTTAACTGGGTGTGTATTTTTCTAGGATTTCATAGTTTTGGTTTGTATATTCATAACGATACAATGAGTGCTCTGGGACGTCCTCAAGATATGTTTTCGGATACTGCTATACAACTACAACCAGTTTTTGCTCAATGGATACAAAATACTCATGCTTTAGCACCAGATTTTACTGCACCCAATGCCTCAGCAAGCACTAGTTTAACTTGGGGAGGTGGAGATGTAGTTGCTATAGGTAGTAAAGTAGCTTTATTACCAATTCCATTAGGAACAGCAGATTTTTTAGTACATCATATTCATGCATTTACTATTCATGTAACAGCTTTAATTTTACTTAAAGGTGTTTTATTTGCTCGTAGTTCGCGATTAATACCTGATAAAGCTAATCTTGGTTTTCGTTTTCCTTGCGATGGACCTGGCCGAGGAGGTACTTGCCAAGTATCTGCATGGGACCATGTCTTTCTAGGTTTATTTTGGATGTATAATGCAATTTCCGTTGTTATTTTTCACTTCAGCTGGAAAATGCAATCTGACGTTTGGGGTAGTATCACTGAAAAAGGTGTTGTAACCCATATAACTGGAGGAAACTTTGCACAAAGTTCTATAACTATTAATGGATGGCTACGTGATTTCTTATGGGCTCAAGCTTCTCAAGTAATCCAATCGTATGGGTCTTCATTATCGGCTTATGGTCTTCTATTTTTGGGTGCTCATTTCGTCTGGGCTTTCAGTTTAATGTTTTTATTTAGTGGTCGTGGGTATTGGCAAGAGCTTATTGAATCTATCGTTTGGGCTCATAACAAATTAGAAGTTGCTCCTGCTATTCAGCCTAGAGCCTTAAGTATTATACAAGGCCGTGCTGTAGGAGTAGCTCATTACCTTCTAGGTGGAATTGCAACAACGTGGGCATTCTTCCTAGCAAGAATTATTGCAGTAGGATAATGGCTAAGGAGGTTTTGAAAAGCATTATGGCATCCAGATTTCCAAAGTTCAGCCAGGGCCTATCTCAAGACCCAACTACTCGTCGTATTTGGTTTGGTATTGCTAGCGCACATGATTTTGAGAGCCATGATGGAATCAGCGAGGAACGTCTCTATCAAAAAATTTTTGCTTCCCATTTTGGTCAGTTAGCGATAATTTTCTTGTGGACTTCTGGTAATTTATTTCATGTTGCTTGGCAAGGTAATTTTGAAGCATGGGTACAAGACCCCTTACATGTAAGACCAATTGCTCACGCCATATGGGATCCTCATTTTGGTCAACCAGCAGTTGAAGCCTTTACTCGGGGAGGAGCTTCTGGACCAGTTAACATAGCTTATTCTGGTGTATATCAATGGTGGTATACCATTGGTTTACGCACAAATCAAGATCTTTATAATGGGGCTCTGTTTCTAATTGTTCTTTCTTCTCTTTTTTTAGTAGCTGGTTGGTTACACTTACAACCTAAATGGAAACCTAAAGTTTCGTGGTTTAAAAATGCCGAATCTCGCCTAAATCATCATTTATCAGGACTTTTTGGTGTAAGTTCTTTAGCTTGGACAGGACATTTGGTTCATGTTGCAATTCCTGAATCAAGAGGTCAACATGTTGGGTGGGACAATTTTTTAACCACGTTACCACATCCTCAAGGATTGGGACCTTTTTTTGCAGGTCAATGGAATGTGTATGCTCAGAATGCGGATTCTAATAATCATATCTTTGGAACTTCCCAAGGGGCTGGTACTGCTATTTTAACTTTTATTGGAGGATTTCACCCACAAACTCAAAGTTTATGGTTGACTGATATGGCTCATCATCATTTAGCTATTGCAGTTGTTTTTATAATAGCAGGTCATATGTATAGAACCAATTTTGGAATTGGACATAGTATTAAAGAAATTCTCGAAACACATACACCTCCTGGAGGAAAACTAGGTCGAGGACATAAAGGTCTTTATGATACTATTAATAATTCTCTCCATTTTCAATTAGGTCTTGCTTTAGCTTCTTTAGGAGTTATAACTTCACTGGTAGCGCAACACATGTATTCGTTACCTCCTTACGCATTTCTTGCACAGGACTTTACAACTCAAGCTTCATTATATACTCATCATCAATACATTGCTGGGTTCATCATGACAGGTGCTTTTGCCCATGGAGCTATTTTCTTTATCAGAGATTACAATCCCGAGCAAAATAAAGATAATGTTTTGGCTCGAATGTTGCAACATAAAGAAGCTATTATATCTCATTTAAGTTGGGCTAGTTTATTTTTAGGTTTTCATACCCTAGGACTTTATGTTCATAATGATGCAATGCTTGCTTTTGGTACTCCCGAAAAACAAATCTTAATTGAGCCCATTTTTGCTCAATGGATACAATCTGCGCATGGAAAAACCTTATATGGTTTTGATGTACTTTTATCATCAACAAATAGTCCAGCGTTTAACGCTGGTCAAAGCTTATGGTTACCTGGTTGGTTAGATGCTATTAATAACAATAGTAATTCACTATTTTTAACAATAGGTCCTGGAGATTTTTTAGTTCATCATGCTATCGCTTTGGGTTTACATACAACTACACTAATTTTAGTCAAAGGTGCTTTAGACGCGCGCGGATCTAAATTAATGCCAGATAAAAAAGAATTCGGTTATACTTTCCCTTGTGATGGTCCAGGACGGGGTGGGACTTGTGACATTTCCGGTTGGGATGCTTTTTATTTAGCAGTTTTTTGGATGCTAAATACTATTGGATGGGTTACTTTTTATTGGCATTGGAAACATATTACTCTATGGCAAGGAAATGTAGCACAATTTAACGAATCTTCCACTTATTTAATGGGTTGGTTAAGAGATTATTTGTGGTTAAATTCTTCACAACTAATCAATGGATACAATCCTTTTGGAATGAATAGTTTATCTGTTTGGGCATGGATGTTTTTATTTGGACATCTTGTATGGGCCACTGGATTCATGTTCCTTATTTCTTGGCGTGGGTATTGGCAAGAACTTATTGAAACTTTAGCTTGGGCTCACGAACGTACTCCTCTAGCTAATTTAGTTCGATGGAAAGACAAACCAGTAGCCCTTTCAATTGTTCAAGCAAGGTTAGTAGGATTAGCTCATTTCTCAGTGGGATATATATTCACTTATGCTGCGTTTTTAATTGCTTCCACATCCGGGAAATTTGGTTAATTTTTTGAAATTAAAAAAATTTGATTAATAACATTATTATGGCGAGAAAAAGTCTTATTGAAAGAGAAAAAAAGAGACAAAAGTTAGAAAAAAAATATAATTTTCTGCGTGATTCATTAAAAAAAGAATTTAAAAAAGCTTTATTATTGGATGAAAAATGGAAGATTCGCAGAAAACTGCAATCTTTACCTCGTGACAGTGCACCCAGCCGTCTTCATCGTCGTTGTCAAATTACTGGAAGACCTAGAGCGAATTATCGTGACTTTGGTTTATCTAGGCATTTATTTCGGGAAATGGCTCACTCATGTTTACTGCCAGGAGTCACTAAATCTAGTTGGTAATAATAGATTTGAAACCCCCCCTCAAAATGGGGGGTTTCAAATCACTTGTTTCTAAAGTATTAATATTTTTAGTATAATTTGTAGAAAATCGCGGGGTAGAGCAGTCTGGTAGCTCGCAAGGCTCATAACCTTGAGGTCATAGGTTCAAATCCTGTCTCCGCCATATAATAAAATTTTTCAAATGATTTTCTATTAATATATTAATATTTTATTAGGCGGGTAGCGGGAATCGAACCCGCATATTCTCCTTGGCAAGGAGGAATTTTACCATTAAACTATACCCGCATTTTAATCTATAACATATGTATTATATATACATATGTTATAGATTTTTTGTATATAAACAGCTCCATATAGAAAAGTTATTGTCTTGGAACTTATATTTTTTTATTCGAAACACTTGCTAAAAATACTTTTGATTTTTATAATATGATGTAAATCATTAAGACTATATCGAAATTGAAGTAAAAAAAATTTTAAGATATAGAAGAATTGAGAATACCTACTAGAAAAACCAACCCGATCCATAATGAAGCACCCGAAAATACAGCATTTTTATTACTTAACCAACCACCCGGAGAAGCTAATACAACAGGTACCCCAATAACTAGTAAAAATGAAATAGTAATTAATGCAAATACAGCTAATTGAAAAGCTATAGTCATAATTGTAGTTCTCCGAATTTTTTATTTTTAATAATGATGATAATAATAATATTTATAAAATAAATATAAAGAAGATTGTATTATCAAATAATATCTTCATAAAATGAATGGAGATTTTTGAAAAAATAAATATTTAATCAATTCATTTGGTTTTTTTAATCCAGATGGAAAGTTTTATTTGAATTTCGGAGAGATGGCCGAGTGGCTCATGGCGTCGGTCTTGAAAACCGATATAGTTTTTAAATTATCGAGGGTTCGAATCCCTCTCTCTCCTTTTTCTTTTTCTGAAAAGATATCAAATTTATTCAAAATAAAGAAAGATATTTAAAGTTTTTTAAATATCTTTCTTTATTTGTTTAGTACCTGACCTTAATTTTAATTTTAATTAAGAGGAGTCATCGATAGAACAGGTTCAAAATCACGATCAATTCCTTTTTCAAATCCAGCAGCAGCTGCCCGTGCTCTTCCTGCATGCCATAAATGGCCTATGAAAAAAAAGAAACCTAAAACAAAATGAGAAGTTGATAACCAACTTCGAGGGGAAACATAATTAACAGCATTAATTTCGGTAGCTACTCCACCCACAGAATTCAGTGAACCTAAAGGAGCGTGAGTCATATATTCAGCAGATCGTCTTTCTTGCCAAGGTTGAATATCTTTTTTTAATTTACTTAAATCTAAACCGTTTGGACCTCTTAATGGTTCTAACCATGGAGCGCGAAGATCCCAAAAACGCATAGTTTCTCCACCAAAAATAATCTCTCCGGTCGGAGAACGCATAATGTATTTACCTAAACCAGTAGGTCCTTGGGCTGACCCTACATTAGCGCCAAGACGTTGATCTCTGACAAGAAAAGTAAAAGCTTGAGCTTGTGAAGCTTCCGGACCTGTAGGTCCATAGAATTCACTGGGATAAGCTGTATTGTTAAACCAAACAAAACAACAAGCAATAAAACCAAAAACGGAAATAGCTGCTAAACTATAAGACAAATAAGCTTCTCCAGACCATACAAAAGCACGACGAGCCCAAGCAAAAGGTTTTGTTAATACGTGCCAGATTCCACCAAAAATGCAAATAGAACCTAACCACACATGTCCACCGATTATATCTTCTAGATTATCTACACTAACAATCCACCCTTCGCCACCGAAAGGTGATTTAAGTAAATAACCAAATATAACGCTTGGGTTAAAAGTTAAATTCGTTATCTTTCGCACATCGCCACCACCTGGGGCCCAAGTATCGTATATACCTCCAAAATATAATGCTTTAAATACCAATAAGAAAGCTCCTGCACCTAATAAAATTAGATGAATACCTAAAATAGTAGTCATTTTATTTTTATCTTTCCATACGTAACCAAAAAAAGGAAAAGATTCTTCTAAAGTTTCTGGTCCAATTAGTGCGTGATAAATACCTCCAAAACCTAAAACAGCAGAGGATATTAGATGAAGAACTCCAGATACAAAATATGGAAAAGTATCTAGAATCTCTCCACCCGGTCCTACTCCCCAACCTAGAGTTGCTAAATGAGGAAGTAAAATCAAACCCTGTTCATACATAGGTTTTTCTGGGACAAAATGAGCTACTTCAAACAAATTCATCGCTCCAGCCCAGAAAACAATTAATCCAGCATGTGCTACATGAGCACCGAGTAATTTACCGGACAAATTAATAAGTCGAGCATTACCAGCCCACCAAGCAAAACCAGTTGTTTCTTGATCTCGACCACCTAAAGCTAAAGTTCCATTAAAGAGCGTTTCCACGTGGTAAAACCTCCTCGGGGAATACAAGATTTTCATGAGGCTGATCTTGAGCTGCCATCCAAGCTCGAATACCTTCATTCAATAAAATATTTTTGGTGTAAAAAGTTTCAAATTCAGGATCTTCTGCTGCACGAATTTCTTGAGAAACAAAATCATACGCACGTAAATTTAAAGCTAATCCAACTACTCCAATAGCACTCATCCATAAACCCACAACTGGTACAAATAACATAAAGAAATGTAACCATCGTTTATTGGAGAAAGCGACACCAAAGATTTGAGACCAGAATCTATTAGCAGTAACCATAGAATATGTTTCTTCTGATTGAGTTGGATTAAAAGCACGAAATGTATTTGCGCCATCACCATCTTCAAATATAGTATTTTCAACGGTGGCACCGTGAATAGCACATAAAAGAGCTGCACCTAAAACTCCGGCAACTCCCATCATATGAAACGGATTCAAGGTCCAATTATGAAAGCCTTGGAAAAACAATATGAATCTGAAAATTGATGCAACACCAAAACTAGGTGCGAAGAACCAACCTGATTGACCCAAAGGATAAATCAAAAAAACAGATACAAAAACTGCAATTGGACCAGAAAACGCAATTGCATTATAAGGACGCAATTGAACAGATCGAGCAAGTTCAAATTGACGTAGCATAAACCCTATCAAGCCAAAAGCGCCGTGAAGAGCAACGAAGGTCCATAAACCGCCTAATTGACACCAACGAGTAAAATCTCCTTGTGCTTCAGGGCCCCACAATAATAGTAAAGAATGTGATAAACTATTAGCTGGGGTAGAAACAGCAGCAGTTAAAAAGTTACAACCTTCTAAATAAGAACTAGCCAATCCATGAGTATACCACGAAGTTACAAAAGTGGTACCTGTAAACCACCCACCTAGAGCGAAATATGCACAAGGAAATAGCAATAGACCGGACCAACCTACAAATACAAATCGATCTCTCCTTAGCCAGTCATCCATGCTATCAAATAAACCTTTTGGTTCTTTGGAAGACTTTCCAATGGCTATAGTCATAATGATTCTCCTGTTAAGTTATTTTTAACCATTTTAAGTACCCGAAAATCTACTAATCTATATCTAAATAATATGTTTCTCAGTTTTCATAATGGAATAAATTCCATATATATAGGTCAACTTTTCTTTTCTTTAATAAATTACTTTTCTTTTCTTTAATAAATTACTTTTCATATTTTTTTTTAGTGAATTTTCTAGATATCTTATCTAGAAAATTCACTAAAAAATTGAATGCAAATTTCTAATTGGCAAGATAAAAAAAAATCCTATCAAACCAAAATTATTCTATCACAGTAAATACGAAGAAATCAAAAATTTACAATTTTAACTTATTTATTTTTTTTTAGGAGTAAAAAATTACATCAGATGTTATACTTAATAATTTATTTCAAAAATCATGAATAACGATAAATTGTATGCAATCATATTTTTTACATGTAGTAAACTATAATATTAGAATAGCAATTTTTTCAAGTAAATTAAAAGTCAAGTTTATTAACGACTTTTTAACAATATATTATTCATACTATACAAATTTATTGAATTAAGCCAAGTTAATCAACATCTTTTAGATCAAACAAAAAATAAAAAGCCCTTTATCAGACTCGAACCGATGACTTACGCCTTACCATGGCGTTACTCTACCACTGAGTTAAAAGGGCTATAAAAATATTGATGAAAAAAAAAAATATATATATATATACTAAGGAAACATACTAACTAATAAATTTTAAAATAAAATAATTGAGTTGAGAATAAGCTACATATCCTATGAAGTAGTTTTTTTTTTATTTTCATTTTCTAGTTTTTAAGTTTATCAATTGAATTTTATAATTTTGAAAAACGATAGCTATCAAAATAAAAAAATTGAATTTTTTTTATTTTTCCTTATTGTAATAGAAGACAATTTTTCTTTGAAATAATTATCTGATTAACTATATTGAATTAGAAAGCATCTAAATATTCACGATTTCTAATTTATTTAATAAAATTCTTTATTTGATCTTTTATCTTAAAAAATTAAAATATCAAAATTTAAATAAGTTAACAATTATCATAAATCATATTTACAAAAAAAACTATTGAAACACTTTATATATATTTTGTAAAACTTTGGTTCATAGGAATACCATGTAATAACTAGAATGTTTATACAATCACCATTATCACACACTATAAAATTGCAATAAATTGTAATAATTTAACTCAATAAAAAAAATAACAGAATTTGAAAAAAAGTCTATTTCGATAATTTTTAGATATGTTTTAATGATTAAATAGTTTAAGGTTAAATATTTTCTAAATCAAAATTACTAATAAATAATAAATAAAACTTTTTTGATATTTAAAAAATAAATAATTCATTTTTTAATCTTTTTGGAAAAAGCCTACTATTGACAGTAAGTTGTAAAATAAGTAAGATAAATTTGAGGAATTAAGCCCCTATCGTCTAGCGGCCCAGGACATCTCTCTTTCAAGGAGGCGACGGGGATTCGAATTCCCCTGGGGGTAATGGAAAAAAACCTTTGAACTATTCATAAGTATTCCTTGAAATTTTGGGTAGAAAAAATATTTCTATCTGGGTCGATGCTCGAGTGGTTAATGGGGACGGACTGTAAATCCGCTGGCACTGCCTACGCTGGTTCAAATCCAGCTCGACCCAAAACTCATTAGAAAATGAACATTTTGGTTTTATAAGATTTGTAAAAAATTAGACAAATAATTAAATAGAAAATAATTGACTTACTTCAAATGCATATTTTTTTTCTCATAATAAGAATGAAATCTTAGAATGAAAGAAAAATATCGAGAAATCTGTGGGATTGTAGTTCAATAGGTTAGAGCACCGCCCTGTCAAGACGGAAGTTGCGGGTTCGAGCCCCGTCAATCCCGAATTTTATTACAAATCTTATAATTTTAATTGTCAATTACAAAATCAAAAAAAAGAAGTAACTAAATTTTTAAACTTTTCAAACTAAATAACCTTAAAAAAAGAAAAAATGAACTATATTTATAGATTATCTTATAGATATTAAAAAATTTAGTATTTTTTTATATCATTAATAATTTCTCCAATTTCATTTTGGAAAATCCATTTTTTTTTCAATAATATTTTAATTATTCGATTTAATAATTTTTTGTTAGATAAAAAAAACTCAAATAAATATTGATAACTTTCCAAAAGAGTTGTATAAGTAAAAGAATCATTCAATAATAAATGATTCATTTTAATCCATCTATCTCGATGGGTAAACAATTTTAAACGGGAAAACTTTTCAGGTATATTTTCAATTAACCAACGCTGATATAAATAAACTGGAGTAAAAATTTGCGGACGTTTCAATTGAATTCCTATGTTTTCAATATGTTTTAACGTATAAATATTTTGTTTTTGATCCATAGGTAGTAATTGATTCCACCAACGAATAGATAATTTATTAATTAAATCTTTATTGTATCCACGAAAAATAAAAAACCGTTTAATTCTATGACTTGACAGGGATCGTTCTCTTTCCCTTCTAACTCCATAAGTAATATAAAGTCTTCGCAACATTTCTTCGTCGACAAAAAATTCCCGGCGTGAAAAAACGAAGTGATGAATTCGGGAGAACGAACCTGTAGGATCCCAAAGAATACGTTTTCCAATAAAAAATCTGGGTTTCTTATTTAATTGATACTCCATATGATACTGTGTTGATGGATAAAAAGATCCTAATATTTCAAATCGTTCTTCTAATAAAATTTCTTCAAATTGCGATTCTAATTCTTGTACATTTCTTTTTCTTACTCTAGGTAAAATTCTTTCATAAAGAATTTGTTCTTTTTCTTTATCGAGAGATTTTTTATAATGATTTTTTTTCTCCAAATTTTGTAAAAATTCAAAATCATTGGGTCTTTTTATCCAATCAAATAAATAACTGCGGGAAAAACTCAACCGCCAAAACCTAGGCGACCAAGCAGTTTCTTTCAATTCACAACTTATCTTTTCAAGAATATTATGTCGAGATATTAATGATTCATACTCAGAGTTTTTATGACTATAAGTAAAGCTTCTGTTTGCTATAGCAAATATTCCGTTTTGCATAATACTCAAAAAATTTTTTGTTGAAAATATTTCCGATCTTTTTTGTTTATAATTAAAAAATCGAGTTTTGCATGTTTCTAACCAAGGAAATTCAACGGAAAAATTTTCTAAAATGCTAAAAGCTAAATCTAAATCATTTTCAACTGATTTATCAAGAGGAATCGAACTGTCACGATTTTCTTTTGAGAAAAACCAAGAATCTCTAGCAGCTACTCCCGCTAAACAACTTAAAACATAAACAATAATTGTGGATTCCTTAACAATTGATGAGTCAGTAGAAGGTTCAGAATACCATTTGGATAAATAGTAGAATTTTCTTTTCCATAAATAATTACTAATATTTAAAGGATTTGCAGCAGAACCTTCTATCAAGATATTTTGTATAACAGCTCGTCCTATCTTATAGAGTACTATTTTAAAATTTCTCTGAAAATTGGGTTTATTATTTGTATGAGTAAATCCAAAAATTTGTCTATGAAAAGCTAATTTAATAGTATCAGTAGAAGTAAATGATTCATTTTTTGTAAGATTTATCAATGAAATTTCATTGGTAAGTGCTGCTAAATCTCGCATATTATATCCCATTGTCCTAGATTCAAAATAAGTAAAATGTAATAAAGATTTTTTTAATTTAATATTTTTTTTACTTAATAAAATAGGAAATAGGTTTTTGCGTTGAGACATATTAAAAAATCGGATATTTATTATTCTCTCTAAGCGATCCGGGGAAATTAAAGATGGATCCACTTTTTTTGGAAGATGAGTTGATCCTATAATAATTATATTCTTTTTGGTTTTACTTTTTATAGATTCGAGTTGAAAATGTTTCAACAAAATACCAAGTAAAAAGGTAGGATCCGATTCAATATTTTCGGTTGAACGATTTACATCTAATTGATGAAGATTTCGTATCCATATTATACAAGGTGACATTCCTTTTGCAAGATCTAAAGTAAGATTTAATCTACGTAAACTTTCTATTAAAATATTAACCCAACTTTCTGTTATAACATCTGGTTTATTATATAAAAGTTTGTTTATGTATATTCCCAATAATGGAACAGAAGAATCTGCTGCTAAATTTTTAATTAAATATGAACGTCCAGTTTCTACAGGACCTATTAATAAAATTCCTTTCGAACAAGATAATCCAAATTGAAGTGGCACCGGTATTTTTTGAAATCTAGGATTCAATCTTTTGATTTGCCATAATGTTTGTGAAGAAAGAATTTTTTGTACGGAAGCAAAAAAAATCCATTTGTCTGCTAAATACAAAGGATAATTAATCAAATTTTTTCTTAAGATCCAGATTAAATACTGAAAATATGAAATTCCTTGTTGGTTATCTCCCCAATAAAAAAATCCATTAGTTAATAATTTTTGTTTAATATACGGTTGAAAACCATAGTCTGTTATTCTGGTATGTGTAATTAAAGACTGAACTAATAAGTTTCGTTTTCTACGAGAAAGATCTAAACTTTTGTTTTTTTTTAATAATTTCGTCAATTTTTTTTTTGTTAATAAAAAAAATTGGAAATTTCGTACATAGTACTTTAAGTTACTAAAAAAGTGAATTATAAAATTTTCCGTTTTATTTGATTGTGCGTTATTACGATGCATTAATTTAGTCAAATAAAATGCTCGTGAGGTGTCTGTTAAATATTTGATAATTTCAAAATATTTCCATAAATCAAAAAGATCTGAACCTATCAGAATTGCAAAAAAATTTTTATAGAATAAGTAAATAAAAACAATTAAACTAAAAACAGCCCAATTTAAATTTTTCCAATTATTTAATATTTGAAAGTCTGGCCATATGAAATTTGATATTTTTTCTCTATAATTAAGAAAAAGACGTGAATTTTTTTTTAAGCTTAAATTGTATAAATTTTTTCTCTTTTCACAGAAACTTAATAAATTTTTTTGTATAACTTTTATATAATAATCTATAAAATATTCAAGATGATAACCAATTATTAAAAAAATTTTTCGGAATGTTTCTATAAATATGTGAATGTTATATTCCCACCATTCGGATGTAAAAAACCATAACGTGTAATTAGAATTTTTGAATGAAAGATTTTTCGTAAAAAAACTAGAAATTTCTAATTGATTATATTTATAAAATTTCTCTGTCTTTTTCAGTATTTTGTTTACAGCTTTGTATTCCAAATTTTTTAATTTAAAAAAAATTGATCTTGGATATAGAAAAATGTTATTTATTAATTGAAATATTTCACTGTTTCTTTTTTCACTTTTTTTTAAAAATTCGTAACGTAATATATTGTGATAATTTTCAATTTTTGTTTTTTTTAGTTGCGGTACGAAGTAGCTCCTAACAATTTGTTTTGAATTAATTTCTATAGAAAAATTTTTTCTCAAAAATTGATAATATGATATAGTTTTAATTTTATTTATTTTTTGTTTTGCAGAATGTTTTGAGCTAATTGATAAAGAAAAATTATTTAGTCTTTTTAATAATTTTTTGTAAAAATTGGAAAGAGAGAAAACAAAGGTTTTATTAGAATTTTCATACGAACTTTTTGGCAATAAAAAATTAGTTAATCGTAATTGAGAAAGTTGGATGATTTTTTTTCTAAGAAATAAAGATTTTATTTCAATAATTGGCTTAATTTTTTTATATTTGAAAAAGTTTTTCAAATATTGCAAAAATATAGAAGAACTTTTTTCAATATAAAGTTTTTCTAAATTAAAAACGACTAGTTCATTATAAAAGAGTTTTTTCCTTTGGATAGATTCAAGCGAATTTTGAAACAAGAAAGATTTATTTAAAAAGTTTATGCAAATTTCACTACCCATTTCAGTAATCCATGAATCAGGAATAAAATTTTTCATATATTTTTCATTAGAGTTGAAATTTGTTATTAAAATTTGATTAATAAAAGATTTATGAAATTTATTAAATAATTGAACTTGTTCTACATCTTTTTTATTAGAAATATTGAAAAAAACTCGCAAATAATTAGAAATTTTTTGAACATATTCTGAATTAGGTTTTCGCGAAAATATTTGAAATATTTCGGGTGATTCCATTTTAATAAAAAAATCATCCGGAACATATTTTTTTGAGTTTTGAAAAATTTTCAAATTATTTATTTGATTAAATGATTCATAAATTTGTAAAATTAATTTATTATATCCTATATTCCCAATACTCCAAATAAAGCTTTTTTTTATATTTCTTTTACACGGTATTAAAAAAGTATGAATTATATATATTTTTTCTGAATCAAAAAATAATTTTTTTTTCAAATATATGTTGTTTAATAACTTTTTTAAAGGTTTTTGTATTGAATTATAAAAATTGAAGAGTTTAGTGTGGATGGTATTATCAATCAATAAAGAACTAGTATTTTTACTATCAATTTTTGGATTTAAAATCGATAAAAATAAAAATTTATCAACAAATTTTGGATATTTTTTTTCATTAAAATTATCCAGCAAGAAATTGAATTCATTATTTTTTTCTACTAAATGTTCCTCCAAGTTGATTTGATTTACAAATAAAAAAAATTTTTGAAATTTGAAAAGGCTTGGTGATAAAAAATGAAAACTTTTGAAAAATATTTGGTTTGATTCTTTCTGATATGTATTCAGAATTTTTTTATTTATAGAATAATTTTGTCGGATCATATTATATGCAATATTTAATGGCAGAAAATAAGTGAATAAAAAATTTGAATAAGATTTCCGAATTTTCCACGAAATTATTGCAGTATCGTCTGATTCTACATTTTTTTTTAAATATTGAATCTTTACCCTATTTTTCAATATTTTACTAAAATCTTTCTTAAAACTTATATTTTGATTAAAATTGTCTATTAAAAAAGCTTCAAAAAACCCATAATGAAAAAATTTTTGATTTTTTTTAACTTTTTCATCAATAAATATTGAAATTGGATCAATATAAAAATCAGTATTTAGTTTTTTAGTAAAAAAATTCGTATTTATTATATGATTATCATAAAATTTATCTGCTTCATAGGAAAGGTACTTCGAAAATTTAAAAATAGAATCTGATAAATCATTTTCCAGGGTTATAAATAATTCAGGATTATTCAGCTCACTACAAAAAAAGGATTTCAATTTTTTTTCTGTAGAAGTTTTTTGTCGAGCATGCTCCAAACCTTGAAAATTCTTTTTAGAAAATTGCCAGAGTCTTTTTTTCATATAATTTGAAAATCTTTTTTCTTTTGATAAAAAAATGGATTGAATTAGGACCCGATCTGGTTCTCCCCAATTTCGTAAATTTTGAAGAATTTTTTTTCTTAATTTAAAAGAATCTCGATTTATTATTTCTTTTGCACAGGCATAAAAAGTGAAAAAATTTTTAGAAAAAAACAACTCAGAGATTGAATCATTTTTTTCTTTTTCAAATGAATTTTTTTCAAAAATGATTTTCTTAAAAAAAATCGGCGGAATATTTTTTAGAAAAGCTTTTTTAGATTGTTTTTCTATATCACCCATAATGAAAAAATTGTGCGGGAAATTTCCAAAATTTTTATTCAAATTTTGAAAATATTTTATATATATCCCCATAAAGTTTGTCTTACGATGATTTTTCCCTTTAAAGTTCGTCAAATCCATATTTTTTTGTTCAACAACGGTTAGACAAGTTGAATGAGATATAGAAATAAAAACAGGTAATACAAATAACATTAAAGTATTTATTACGAAAATTTTTTTATTTCTTGAATTACGTAAATCACGTGATAAAGTAACTATTCGAAAATCAAATAAATGAATAAGATTTTTCACATCGAAAAATATTGCGATTAACAATCTACTTAAACTATATTTTGCCAATGAATTTGATAAAATTTCATTTTCGTGTCTTTCACCCAAATATAAATTTTTATATGAAGATTTTTTTTCTGGTAATTTTTGTTTCATTGTTTTGCAACAGTTACATAAGACTTTACTAATAAATATATTTATTTATTTAAATTTTAACAAATAATTCCCTTTATTTTTCCAATTTTTTGGAAAAATATAAAAAAATATTGTTGAAGATACAAAAACATTTCAAGCTATTTTGACTATTTAAGAACAAACTAGCACATATTTGTTAAAAAGAGTTCTTACTTTATTTATATGCTATTCTTCTCCATAATGACATAAAGAAAAGCTTGCGTCAACCAGAAAATTCATTTTAGCATTTCACTATGGGCGAACGACGGGAATTGAACCCGCGCGTGGAGGATCCACAATCCACTGCCTTAATCCACTTGGCTACGTCCGCCCTGTCATAATTTTTTTGTAAATGACCTTTAAGATTTCAAATCTTAAAGGTCATTTTTTCTAGTTATTTCTCCCAAAAATTTTTAATTCAGGTCGAAATAGATCGCCTTAAATATTAACCGTTAACAGCAGGAGCTTCAACAGCAGCTAAATCTAGAGGGAAATTGTGAGCATTACGTTCATGCATAACTTCCATACCAAGGTTAGCGCGATTGATAATATCAGCCCAAGTATTGATAACACGACCTTGACTATCAACTACAGATTGGTTGAAATTGAAACCGTTTAAGTTGAATGCCATTGTGCTAATACCTAAAGCGGTAAACCAAATACCTACAACAGGCCAAGCAGCAAGGAAGAAATGTAGTGAACGAGAATTATTAAAACTAGCGTATTGGAAGATTAATCTACCAAAATAACCATGAGCAGCTACAATATTGTAAGTTTCTTCTTCTTGACCAAATTTGTAACCTGCATTAGCAGATTCATTTTCGGTAGTTTCTCGGATTAAACTAGAAGTTACCAAGGAACCATGCATAGCACTAAATAGAGAGCCGCCGAAAACACCAGCAACACCCAACATATGGAATGGATGCATAAGGATATTATGTTCAGCTTGGAATACAATCATGAAATTGAAAGTACCTGAAATACCTAAAGGCATACCGTCAGAAAAGCTTCCTTGACCGATTGGGTAAATTAAGAAAACTGCGGTAGCAGCAGCAACAGGAGCTGAATATGCAACAGCGATCCAAGGACGCATACCTAAACGAAAACTAAGTTCCCATTCACGACCCATGTAGGAAGCTACACCAAGTAAGAAATGAAGAACGATAAGTTCGTAAGGACCACCATTATATAACCATTCATCTACAGAAGCTGCTTCCCAAATAGGATAGAAGTGTAAACCGATAGCTGCTGAGGTAGGAATAATAGCACCAGAAATGATATTATTACCATAAAGAAGAGAACCAGATACAGGTTCACGGATACCATCAATATCTACAGGAGGAGCTGCGATGAAAGCAATAATAAATACAGAAGTTGCTGTTAATAAAGTAGGAATCATCAATACACCGAACCATCCAATATATAGACGATTTTCAGTGCTAGTAATCCAATTGCAGAAACGACCCCAGATGCTTGCGCTTTCGCGTCTTTCTAAAGTTGCAGTCATGATAAAACTTGGTTTTTGAAGTAATAAAAAATTTCCCAAGCAATTTAACTTGTTAATTTATAGTATTACACATATGTCATTAGTATGTCAACCAATATTAAAATATTTAATAATAAATTTTATGAAAAATTCTTCAATTTTTCTTATTTTTGGGTTGCCCGGGGATCGAACCCGGAACTAGTCGGATGAAGTAGATTAATTTATTTTTTTTTATCATTAAGGAAATAAAAAATCTCTTCCCAAACCGTACTTGCAATTTTCATTGCATACGGCTTTCTTTATGTATATTATTTATTCCTACGAATTTTGTTCATTCCGTAATTTGTGAAAAAGATTTGTCAAATAACTTGTTTGAGTAATACTTAAATACCAAAACTTTTTTTCATGAGAATTTTTTCGCCAAAAATTTGACTCTCTTTTTTTCAAAAAGACATAATTTGTTATAAAATTTGAACCATAACGTTTCCATACGGTACGAGTAGTACTTTTATGTTTACAAGCTAAAGTTTTAGCACAAGAAAATCGAAGAATATATTGGAGTTGATATAAACCTTTTTTTTTCGAGCATCCACTATAATAACAAAAAATATTTTTTGTTATTTGATTAAATCGCTTAAAAATTTCGTAATCCGCCAATGTTGTCCAAGATAATTTACAAATAGGACGTCCTAAATGATCACAGAATTTTTCTTTAGCTAATAATCTAATTAAAGGTATTATGGGGATAGTACCACAAAATTCTCTGTTAACTAGATTAGTATTGATGCAATCATTTACTAATTGAATTTGAAGTCTAGTGGGTTTATTTTTGTTACGAAAAATATATCCTAAAAAACAAATAGGATTTTTTGATAAATCTTTGATAAAGAATCTATGAGGTTCGAACCAAAAATGAAAGTATTTTTCCCAAAAAAGAGTTAAAAAAATTGGAAAATTTTTTACAAATAAGTTAAAATTCTCATTTGTAGTTATAAGTAAATTATTACGATATCTCGTATAATGTATTGAGTTATTTTTTCTAATAGTCTTTTTCACAGTTGTAAGATTTAAATTTTCCGAAATATTCTTAATTTTTTGAACAAAATTAAGTTGATCAAGAGAAAACCAAAAAGAAGTAGATTGAAAATTATAAATATCTGTCCATATAGAAATTAAAGAATATTCTAATTTAGAAATATAAAAATTCCATAAAAAATTTTGGAATTGATTTTTTCTTAAATGGAAACGTGGATGCGAAATAATAAGAATTTCGTTTTGATGAAGTACAAATCTTAAGAAATGTATAAACGAAATATCTTGAATATTTCGACGAAAAATTCGAATCAAAATTTCTGGGTGAAAAGAATATGGGATTGTAACATTTAAGCAAATCTTAGAGTTAGAAATATTGTCCTCCATAAAAGGAAATATTGAATGTAAGGTTTGGTGACTATTCCATTCATTCGGTTTTTTTATAAAAGATTCAGATCTATTCGATAAAATGAAATTAAAAATAATTATTAGAATTTCTTGAAAAAGTTGAAATTTATAAATAAATTGATTGGAAACAACCCATGAAAAATTTAATTCACGTGAATCTCTTATGAAACGTTTTAGTGTTAAAAAATTAAATCCGCAATCCTTCCGAAAGGTTTTATTTCTACGAGACCTTAATTCATCCATAAAACGATTATATGCAATTCCATAAAAATCATCTTGAAAAAGAAGTGGATATAAAAACCGTTTTTGCCAAAAACTTTTTCTTTGAATTTTTTCCAGTTCCTTAAGAATAGATAAAACCTTAGTCATGGTACATATATAAATTCTTTTGTTTAAGGTAGGAAATGAGAAATAGAATACATGATACAATATACTTGGAACAAACAAAAAAATGATTTCTTTTATTCATCCAAAAAAGATTGTTCTTCTGACTTAATAGAAATTTTTAAATTAGTCAGCATACTGGTAATTTTTGCACATTAATTTATTCAAGTATTTAGGATTCATTATTGGTAAAAAACCTAATATTTATGAATAGAATTTTTTGTTTCTAGTTCATTTATTGACAATATGAAAAAACTTTTAACAAGTTAATCAGTTTTTATATTAGGGAATGTTTCGATTAATAATTTTGAAACATCAGCTGGCTCTTATTTACCTATGATTTAAGCAGATCAGCTTTATCCATCAACTTTAATTAACTAAAAACTGAACGACATGCTATTTTATCCAAAAAGTTTTTCTTTGGGATTAGTCGTAGTATTACAAGCCTTATCAAAGGCATGGGTGATTATTTTTTATCATCCGAATGTGAAAAACATCCAAGCCGCACTTAAAAGCCGAGTACTCTACCATTGAGTTAGCAACCCTTTAATATTCAATCAAATCTCAAATTAAAAGAATAATAATATTTTATAAATAAATATGAGAAGAAAATATAATAACTCACAGCTATTATAAAAATGTTGATATATTTTGTCAATTCAAAATTTTATCCAGATGTTCTATTAAATATTTGCAATTTAAAAAAATAATATTCAATTAATAAAAAAAATGAGTAAATGACATCTAAATTTTCATTTTGATAAATTATTTTTTTCTATTTAGTAGTAGTTTCGATATAAATTGAGAAATTGAATTTCTATTATTTATTCTTGGCATAAAAACTACTAGATATAGATATATGAAAAAGGATAGAAATGGATGGTAAAAAAGTAATTGTATAAAATCAAAAAAAGGACTCATAAAAATCTCCTTATAATTTATTTTAGGGGGGTTTATTTGAAAATTCAAACATAGTCTTTAAAAGAAGTATCTCTATCAAGTTTGATAAAATCAATTAAGATATGTTTGAATTTTCAAATAATATTAGAATTCTGTAATTTTTTCACTCACAAAAATAAACTTAAAAATATGAATTAGTAAAGACATGACTCGAACTAGCTCAAAAATTTTTTATTTTTCTAAGCATTTAGCGCTTCTTTAGCGGCATACATTATTTCTACAGTTATTTCTGTAACTCCATTCTGTCGAGCAAATTTTTCAGTATTTCTTTTAATTTTACCTCTAACAAAACCCGGAATTTTATTTAATTCTAATTGACTTTCAGAATTCCAAGTTAAATCTGTATCTGTAGATAATGTTTTAGTAATAACTTCTTTAGTATCATGACCACCAAAAATTTCTAAAAGATGATCTTCCATTCCTAAAGTGAAGGAATTATAGACCAGATCTGCTACTTGATTTGTACCTTCATAACCTAGAAAAGGTCGATAACCCAAAGTAAAATTTTGGATATGAACCGGTGAAGATATAACTCCACAGGGAATATCAAGACGTTTACCAATATGACGTTCCATTTGGGTCCCAAAAATAGCCGAAGGTTCTACACGAGCAATCATATCTCCTACTTCTGTATGATCATCAGTTACTAATATCTCGTCGCAAAAATTTTGAACCTGTTCTTTGAACCACTCCTCATCATGTTTACAATAAGTACCTGCGCAACTAACACGAATTCCCATTTCACAAGCAAGTATCTTAGTAATAGAAGCAGCATGGGTCGCATCACCAAAAACTACGGCTTTTTTACCTGTCAAATTTTGACAATCTATAGATCTTGAAAACCACGCAGCTTGCGAAATAAATCTGGTTTGTTCATCAATATATGGTTCATAGTTAAATTTTTTATTTAACAAAACAGAAGACAATGTATTGATTCGTTCTTGTATTTGTCGAATACAATTAGCTATATCTACAATTCCCATAGGAGTTGTAGATATATAAGACATTCCAAACTCTTTTTCTAAATATTTGGCTGTCATTAAACCGGCTTCACGGTAAGGTACTAAATTAAACCAAGCTTTAGGTAATTTATGTAGATTTTCTACAAAACCTCCTTCAGGAATAACTTGATTTATTTCAATACCCAAATCGTTTAATAAACGTTTCAATTCACGACAATCGTGTTGATTATGAAAACCTAATGTGAAAATACCAATTATATTTGCAGAAGGGTTCTCCGTTAAAGCTATATTAAGATTTCCTTGTCGACGAGCTTTATCCAAATAATATCGTACTACTTGTTCTAATGTTCTATCAGCGGCTTGAAGTTCATTAACTCGATAATGATTAACATCTGCAAGTATTACATCAGAATCTGAAATTGTGGAAGCTCTATCGACAAAATTTTGCAAATCTTCTTGCAAAATACTCGAAGTACATGTTGGCGTTAATACAATCAAATTAGGATGTTCTTGTTTATCTTTCCTAGAAATATTATCTACTACTTTTTCTTGAGATCCACGAGCTAATACATGACGATCTACAATACTAGCAGTTACGGGAGTGAAATCTCTTTCCCGTTCTAACATCGAACGCATAACATTGAAATAATCATCTCCTAAAGGAGCATGCATAATAGCATGTACATTTTTAAAAGAACTAGCTACCCGCAAAGTTCCAATATGAGCAGGACCTGCATACATCCAATAAGCTAATTTCATAAATTTAAATTTCTTTATTTTCAATAATCTATTTTTTTCTCCCAAACAATAGAAAGGATCCTTTGTTAAAGAAAAAAATAAAAAGACATCTATATATAGATGTCTTTTTATTACTATTATTTTTTATTATATCAAAAACTTGTCTTTGTGAATTTTACACAACTCCCCGTAACCTCTGGGACGGAAGGATTCGAACCTCCGAATGACGGGATCAAAACCCGCTGCCTTACCGCTTAGCTACGCCCCATCTTTTCCAAACCTTTAAATTTTGTTTTTTATTTCTATTTTATTTTAAAATAGTTTTTTTTCATTCTTATTAACTATTATAGTCATGAAATAAAATTAGTCAATTGAAAAGATAAAGAATTAGAACCATTTTGAAGCTGAAAGAACTTGTAGTAAGATGTACTTAGTAGTTTCTATTGTTATTTAATATCAAGTATTTTCTATTTTCTATTTCACTTTTGTAATTACATTGGGAATTAAAATTTGAGTTATGTTTAATATTTTTTCAGAGAATTTTTTTCATTTAAATGGTTTTATTTTTGTTAAATTACCTGAAGCTTATGCTATTTTTGATCCAATCGTAGATGTTATGCCAATAATACCGTTGTTCTTTTTTCTTTTAGCTTTTGTTTGGCAAGCTTCTGTAAGTTTTCGATAGTTTTTGTCCTAACCTGAGTACTTGAAGTTTTCTCGCATATCAAAATTTTGATATGCGAGAAAACTTCAAGTACTCAGGTTAATATCAATATGAAATTTTAATTTAGAATTTATTTTTGAATATTAAATTAAATCAATAAAAGAGAAAAACAAAGTGGTTTTGAAATTCCGGAAATTTCTTTAGCTTAATTATCTAAGTTGACGAGGTTTCTTTTTTCCTTCATCAAAATGAAGAATAACTATTTCTAGAGTAGATTTAAATTATTCTATTTTATTTCTATTAATTATTCTGTTGGAGATTACGTCATGCTTACTCTTAAGCTATTTGTTTATACAATAGTAATATTTTTTGTCTCTCTTTTTATTTTCGGATTTTTATCAAATGATCCAGGACGAAATCCTGGACGTAAAGAATAACTTTGATTCTAAAAAAATTAATCTATAGTACGGAGAGAGAGGGATTCGAACCCTCGGTACAAAGTTTTCGTACAACGGATTAGCAATCCGCCGCTTTCGTCCACTCGGCCATCTCTCCAAATTAAAAAAGTTATAAATTTATCTGAAATAATGGTAAAGAAAAAACTACGATGAACTAGAAGAACATATTGTATTGAGATTTGATTCAATTTGTAATTTAATATCTATATCTACTATGAATGTAGATATAGATATTATCCTATACTATGCAAACTCAGATTTAATTTGAAACTATTTTTTAACATTTAAATTAAAAAAATCTATTTTTTATTATTTCCCTAAATTATATCATTAACTTTCTAATTTTTGATTAAATTTTCTCAAAAATTTGGGTTAAAATAAATTAAATTAATCTAATATTAATAAAACAGTTATTAAAATTTAAGTAATTTATTGATACAATTCTTTACCTAGTCTTAAGGCTAAGATACCTGTAACGAAAACACTTAAGAGGATTACAATAATTTGATTGTCCGAAATTGGAACCATTACTTTTCCTTCTCCTTAATTATTTGGAAATGAAAAAAAAAATATATATATATGTGATATAATTATTAAATAGTTAAAAAATTACGATTTTCGTTTTGTTTAATCTTCAATTGATTTTTAAATAATATGGACTAGTTAATATTGTATCGATTTCAGTTTGTTATTGCTATAGCTTTTTGGACAAAATCCGTTGAAACTATAAAAAAAGGAGAACTTGAACCAGAATGAATTTAGAAGTTATTGCACAGCTTATTGTTCTGGCTTTAATCGTTGCGTCAGGTCCATTGGTTATTGCTTTATTAGCAGCTCGCAAAGGTAATTTATAATAATTTATCGTTAACTAGAATATTTACTCTTTTATGAAGTTGTAAAAATTTGAGGGTAAAATAGGGAAAAAATAACATAAAAAAAAGTCTAGACTTTTTTTTATGTTATTTTTTAATATTTATATTATAAATTTTAATTTTGGTTTTTAATAGCGGGTATAGTTTAGTGGTAAAAGTGCGATTCGTTTTTTTTTATTAAAAAGTCGAAGGATCTAAAAATCGTTCACATTTTTTTTGCATTTCATTTTTAAAAGAGTTTAATTCTTTCTCATTTTTGCAATGAGAGTTAAAGCCTTATTCTTTTATAAAATTGTAATATTTTATTACAATTTTATAAAAGAGCGAATATTTTGAACAAAAAATATTTTTTTTATTGGCTAAAAATCCATGGAGAGATATTCAAAAACAGATTTTTCATCGTAACTGAATAACCTTTTTTGTAAAATTAAGTCTAATAAAAAGGTGCTTATTATAGTTAGAATCAATAATATATCTTTAGTTTACTAAAGATATAAGCCTTTTTCCTTGTATTCGGTGAAAAAAGTTTTCCCAAAGATAAAAATAAATCAAAATGAAAAAACGAAGTAATCAAAAAGTTTTGTAATTTAATTCTTAAAAACTATAATTCTATCTTTTTTGAGAGGATCATCTAAGAAAGTCTTTTTTTTATCTTTGATGGAAAAATAAACTAACATAGATGTTATAAATATATTTTTTTATTGAAAATTTCAATAATATTCGTTTATACGTTTAATTGAGTTTTGTCATCTTATATTTATGAAGGAGCCAAATGGGAAGAAATTTCCACGTTCGGTTCTGAAATAGAGACGTTTATTAAAAAAATCAAACGTCGACTATAACCCTTAGCCTTCCAAGCTAATGATGCGGGTTCGATTCCCGCTACCCGCTATTTCACTATTTCGCAATTAAAAGCATAAAAAATTGACCAATTTTTTATGCTTTTAATTCAATTTTTTTTAGCAATAACGTCCATCGTCTAAAGGATAGGATAGAGGTCTTCTAAACCTCCAATATAGGTTCGAATCCTATTGGGCGTAACCAATCAAAAAATTTCAATTAATAATAAAAATATATAAAAAATTTAAAGTTTTAAGTTATTTGCCTTCTTGAAATAAGAAAAGTTCAACATATTCTTTAATAGCTTCTTTTAAAATATTTTCTGCTTGTTCTGTGAAAACTTTAGTAGAACCTATTATTTCTACAAATTGTGGTTTATTAGTTGTTATGTATTCACGCAATTGAACAAGGAATTTTTTCACTTGTTCCGGCTCTAATACATCCAAATATCCATTAACTCCTGTATAAATAGTTGCTACTTGTTCTGCTACACTAAGTGGTGCTGATTGCGATTGTTTTAATAATTCACGCAATCGTTGACCTCTAGCTAATTGATTTTGAGTGGCTTTGTCCAAATCTGAAGCAAATTGTGCAAAAGCTTCTAATTCTGCAAATTGAGCTAATTCTAATTTTAATTTTCCAGCGACTTGTTTCATAGCTTTAATTTGTGCAGCTGAACCAACCCTCGATACGGAAATACCTACATTAATTGCGGGTCGAATTCCAGCATTAAATAAATCAGCTGATAAAAATATTTGTCCATCTGTAATGGAAATAACATTTGTAGGTATATAGGCTGAAACATCACCTGCTTGAGTTTCGACGATAGGTAATGCGGTCATACTACCTTCACCTAAATTAGAATTTAATTTAGCCGCTCGTTCTAAAAGACGAGAATGTAAATAAAAAACATCCCCTGGATAAGCTTCTCGACCTGGTGGTCTTCTTAATAAAAGAGACATTTGTCTATAAGCTTGTGCTTGTTTGGAAAGATCATCATAAACAATAAGAGTATGCTGTTCGCGATACATAAAGTATTCGGCAAGAGCTGCTCCTGTATAAGGAGCAAGATATTGTAATGTGGCTGGGGAATTAGCAGTTTCCGTAACAATTATTGTGTATTCAAGAGCACCACGTTCTTCGAACGTGTTTACTACTTGTGCTACGGAAGAGGCTTTTTGACCAATAGCTACATATACACATATAACATTTTGACCTTTTTGATTCAAAATAGTATCAGTAGCTACTGCTGTTTTGCCTGTTTGTCTATCTCCTATAATTAATTCTCGTTGACCACGTCCAATTGGAATCATTGAATCAATTGCGACAAGTCCTGTTTGCATTGGTTCGTAAACTGAGCGTCTAGAAATAATACCTGGGGCTGGAGATTCGATTAGTCTAAATTCAGAAGTTGAAATTTGACCTTTTCCATCAATAGGCTGAGCCAAGGCATTGACGACACGACCTAAATAAGCATCACTAACAGGTATTTGAGCTATTTGACCTGTTGCTTTTACTGAGCTTCCCTCTTGTATTGTTAATCCATCACCCATTAGAACTACTCCAACGTTATCTGATTCTAGATTCAAAGCAATACCCACAGTATTATCTTCGAACTCAACCAATTCACCAGCCATTACTTTATCAAGTCCGTAGATACGAGCAATACCATCTCCAACTTGAAGTACAGTTCCAATATTAACAATTTTAATTTCTTGATTATATTGTTCAATTTGTGTACGGATAACACTGCTAATTTCGTCAGGTCTTATATTTGCCATTAGCTTTTATTAATTAATTTTTGAAAGATAAAACTTATGAAATGAAAAGCTTATTCAATTGTACTTTCCATGGCCCGTAATAGGCCAATATTATGATCGATCATACGTAAATGCAACTCATTGTTTAAACGATTTTTTAATGTTTCCAAGGCTCGTTCAAGTGCTAATCGAGAAACTTGTTGTCGAACTTGTTCGATGGCCCTTTGTTTTTCAAAACGAATAGTAGCATTTTTTGAATCTTCCAATCTTTTCGAATCGCCATCCGCAGCGTCAATTAATTCTTTTTTTTCTCTATCCATCTGCGATAGTCCACTTATTCGAATGTCATCCGCTTTAGTTTTTGCTTGTTGTAGACGATTTTTAGCCTGGTTAAGTTTAAAAGTAGCTTCTTTATAACGTTCTTCGGCGTCACGAATGGTATTTAAAATAGTAAGTTTACGATTTTTCAATAAATTAGTTAATGAAGTAGATTATTTTTTATATAAACCTCTTCCCAAACCGAGCGTGAATTTTTCGATTCACCCGGCTTTTTACTCGGTTTTTTCATAAACCAAGGCTGTCATCTCGATTTTATTATTCTATATCTTTTAGATATAAAATAGTTTTTGATGACTCTTTTGACAATAAATTCCTAAATTGTCAGCAAGATTGTTCTTTTCGAATAATTTTAAATCGGAAATTAGGTTGTCACTTTAGCATTTTCAAATAAAATTTTAAATTAAATTTGAATTTTTGGAGGGTTTTTTATTACGATTTACAAAATTTGGTAATTAAATTATTTTGATACGAGTGTTATGTATCGGAAAAATTCCCTACCAAGTGAGATAAAGAAAATCTCAATTGTGCCTGGACTTCAAGCAATTAAGCCTTAACCATTTTCAATCCCTTCCCTCATCGAAAAAATTTTTTCGATTTTACGAAATGCTATAGTTCTTTCAGATTTTTCTTTTCTTAGTAAGTAATTCGTTGGGATTTTTTTACTTTTTTTAAGTATTATTGGACAAATCCAATTACTTTATTCGAATATTTAATCCGCACACACTCCCTTCCCAAAATAAATTAATAAACCTAATACTACACCTAAATTAATTAAATTTGTTTCCAAAAGATTTGTATTTAGTCCGAAACCATTACCGACAGCCTCAATCTCATTTTCCATATAGCCCTCTTTTGATTATTAAATTAGCAAAGTTTTGTGGAGTTTTTTGTTTACTCGACACATTCTTTAATTAAAATTTTTTAACAAAAAATGAATTCATTTTGAATGATATCAAACAAAACTGATTTATTTTCTTGAAAAATACTTAGTAATAATTTTTTTATTACCCTCTCCCTTTGAATTTCAAATTTTGAGAGAGGGCAATAAAATTTTGAAATATTAGTGATAATTATATATTACAACTATTAAACAAAAGGATTCGCAAATAAAAGTGCTAAAGCTACGACCAATCCATAGATAGTTAAAGCTTCCATAAAAGCTAAACTTAACAATAAAGTGCCTCGAATTTTACCTTCTGCTTCAGGTTGTCTTGCAATACCTTCGACAGCTTGACCTGCCGCAGTACCTTGACCGATACCAGGCCCAATAGAAGCTAAACCTACGGCTAATCCAGCAGCAATAACAGAAGCAGCAGAAATCAAAGGGTTCATAATAATATCCTCTAACTAAAATTGGTGAAAGATTTTTAATAGGAATAAAGATAAAGATTTTTTAATAGGAATAAAGATAAAGATTTTTAATAGGAATAAAGATAAAGATTTTTAATAGGAATAAAAATCTAGTCTCGATTACTTATTGAACTATTTTATAATTTATTCGAAGCAGTTAATAATTCAAAATGTATCTTTTTTTTAAAGTGATAGTATCACCAAAAATAATTTTATTTTTTCTTTTACAGTTTTTTCTGACTCTCCAATTACTATACTAGAAATAAATTTTAACTAACGAATCAATTCTTGTAAACTTTTCTAAATTATTAATAATATAGAAATTGCTACATATTCCCTTCTAATATCTCAAATTTAAAAATGAAAAGAAAGGAATTTTTTTAAATTTATCATTTATTTTTTACTAAAAAATTCCTTAGTGATGACCTTCCATAGATTCTCCTATATATGCTGCTGCCAATGTAGCAAAAATTAAAGCTTGAATGGCACTTGTAAATAAACCCAAAAACATCATAGGTATTGGAATAACCAAAGGCACTAAGGAGATTAGAACAGCAACAACTAATTCATCAGCTAATATATTACCGAAGAGCCTAAAACTAAGTGATAAGGGTTTGGTAAAATCTTCCAAAATATTTATTGGTAAAAGTACAGGGGTTGGTTGAATATATTTACCAAAATAACTCAAACCTTTTTTATGAAGACCTGCATAAAAATATGCGACTGATGTAAGTAAAGCTAAAGCTACCGTAGTATTAATATCATTTGTAGGTGCGGCAAGTTCACCATTTGGTAATTCGAAAATCCGCCAAGGAAATAAGGCTCCTGACCAATTTGATACAAAAATAAAAAGAAACATTGTGCCAACAAAAGGAACCCAAGGTCGATATTCTTCTTCTCCAATTTGGGTTCTAGTTAAGTCTCGAATGAATTCCAAAACATATTCTACAAAATTTTGAGCACCGGCTGGAATTGCTTGTAAATCTCGAGTAGCTAGAACAGCTAAACCTAATAAAATAGCAACTACAATCCAAGAAGTTATAAGTACTTGAGCATGAATTTGAAAGTTTCCTAATTGCCAATAAAAATGTTGACCTACCTCTACATTGGATATTTCGTAAAAATGATTCCTGGAAATTTCTACAAAATCAAGCGTATTACTCCTTCTAAAAATAGATTTACAAATAAAAAAAATCGATTATTAACTTGATTTTTTTTTATTCTAAATTAATTGTTTTTTCGTCTCATTAATACTCTATTAATTTTTTCAAATGAATTCTCCACATATTTATTTTCTCCATGTAATGATAATAACAATAATAATTAAAAAAAAAAATTATTCTTCTTGAATTCCATTTCTTTTATTAAAAAAGAATAAGAATTTTACAATTTTTCACTTAAATTATAACGACCTTCTCGGATCGCTGATGTTAATTTATTTAAAATCCATCTAATGGATGCTCTAGCATCATCATTTGCAGGGATTGGTATATCTGTAACATCCGGATCACAATCCGTATCAACTAAACAAATTGTTGGAATACCAAGAGTTATACATTCTTGAATAGCTGTAAACTCTTTTTGTTGATCGATAATTATAACAATATCAGGTAAATCAGTCATATATTTAATTCCACCTAAATATTTTTTTAATTGATCTAATTGTCTCTCTAAATCTGCTGCTTTTTTTTTGGGAAGTTGATTCAATGCACCTGTTAGTTTTTTATTTTCTAAATCTTTAAATTTTTGAAGACGTGTCTGTATAGTTAACCAATTTGTTAACATGCCTCCTGGCCATTTTTGGTTTACATAATGACACCTTGCCTTTGAGGCGGCTGATACTACTAAATCAGCTGCTTGAAATTTCGTTCCTACTATTAAAAATTGTTTACCTTTACTTGCAGCATTTGAAGCTAAATCACAAGCTTCTGCTAAGAAACGAGCAGTTTGTGTAAGATTTATAATATGAATACCTCTTCGTTCTGTAAAGATATAAGGTGCCATTTTTGGATTCCATTTACGTGCTTGATGACCAAAATGGACACCGGCTTCCATCATTTCTTCTAAATTAATATTCCAAGATTTTTGTTTCATTCTTTGACTCAATCCTTTTCATAGGTCAACAAAAAAAATATATATAATAATGAACTTTATTGGTATATTAAATTACGTACAATTTTTTTAATTCATCGTTTTTATATCAAATAGACGAAGATATATTTTTACTTCGAAACAGAGATCCTTTTAAAACATTGTGAACAGTTCCCCGAGTCGGAAAATTAATAAAGTTACTTTGATGTAAAAAAATATTCTTTATTTTTTTATTAAAAGATTTATTTTTATCAAAATTTTTTTTTTTTTTATTGTCGTTAGTTATTTGGCAAAAAACTTCCTGAGATCCAGTACCGGCAGGAATGATTCCACCGAGAATTACATTTTCTTTTAAACCTTTCAACCAATCAATTCGACCTTTTAAAGCAGCTTTTGCCAAAATTCGAGTTGTTTCTTGAAAACTAGCTTCTGAAATAAAACTTTGAGTATTTAAAGATGATTTGGTTATTCCCAATAAAATAGGTTCATATGGAACTGCTTCTTCCAGAACACGATTCATTCTTTGTGCTCGTGAGGATTCAATAAGTTCACCAGGTAAAAAAATATTGATTAGTCCATCTTCTGAAGTAACTACTTTAGAAGTCATTTGTCGAACAATTATTTCTATATGTTTATTTGAGACGTGTACGCCTTGAGATTGATATACTTTCTGAATTTGATCAACCAAAATGATTTGTCCTTGTTTTGTACCAATTTTTGCACTTAAGAAAAATCCCCAGAGATTCCCAATAAACTTTTTCAAATCATTGCTCCAATCTTCGAAACTATTCTCTAAATTAATTGATACCGAATTTACAGAACGTGCCTCTAGTAATTGTTCTACTTTAGGTAGACCCTGAATTATATCCCCTGATTTTAACCGTTCATATATAAGGGTTATTAAAGTATCTCCTTCTTTAACAGATTCACCACAACTATTATGAATGATAGCTCCTCCAGTAGCTAAATATGATTTAGCTAATCGAATAACCAAATAATTTAAATGTAGACCGATAATTTGACTGGATGGGAAATTTTCTAAATATTTTGATAGAGAAAAATTATCAATAAATAATTGACCAAGATTTAAGTTTTGGGTTTTTTCCCTCAAGAAAAGAAACGGTAAACACCATATAAATAAATCTATATTACTAGTTATTCCAAAAAAAAATTTATGAATTTTCCTACATTCGTCAACAAAAAACCATTTTTGATTTTGATATGTTTTTTTAAATTCATTAATTATTGGAGAGTTGCTTATTGTAATCTTTGTCAAAGTAACCCAATAAAAACATTCAAAAAAATTTTGAATATTCTGCAAATTTCCTACGAAACCCAATTTATCAAATGAAAAGGTTTCTAAAGATTTTTTTCTCGATAGTAAAGAATCAGTCTTTATTATTTCTATCTCTTCTAATTGATTTCTAAAATTGATATTTTTGGAATTTTCATAAAAATCAAAAAATTTTGTTGAGAAAAAGTTATTTATACTTTTATTTATATGAAAATTCTTGGATTTTTTAATTTTTGAAATTTTAACTAAATCAGATGGAGACAAAACAATAAAAAATTTCATTTGATTATTTTCATAAGATGAAATACGGATAATACCTTGATGTTTATTTTTTACTCGATTTTTATAAATTGAAAAGAAACTATCATAATGATTGTTTTTCAAAACGTATTGAGAATTCAAAATTTTCTGTCGTTTTTTATTATCTAGAAAAGAAGAATACTTTATTAAATTAATTTGGAGAAAATTTCTGAAATTATTTCTTGTTTTTATCTTTAAAAATGAAACATGAGCTTTTTTTAAAAAGTATTTATCTTTCCAACTTACAATTAAACAAGTTCGAATTAATTGGATATATTTTTTATTAATTATTTCAATCTGTTCACCATCTTCATGAAAAAAATAACTTACATTTTTTATTTTTAAATTTTCATTTCTTTTCAATAAATTGAAAAGATTTGTTTTATTCGATTCTTCAGATATTTCATACTCAGTTGCTGGTCTAATCAAAGCAAAGGGTTTTTCTTTTGAAGGTATAATCCATTGGAGAAAAATCCACCGATTATATCGGAGTGCATTAAAAATTTTTTTGCCAGGGGGAATTAAAATACTTATTTGTTTTGAAATTTCATATTTTTGATTTGGATAATAGATAGTTCCTGGTAAAATTTTGACTTCATAAATATTATGAAATTCTCTACGAATTTTAACTAACCCATTTATATCACTTTTAATACTCGAAGTTATTGATGTACCAGCTTGAATAAATTTATTATTTTTTACTAAAAGTAAGGCTAAGTTTTTAGTCGAAATATATAGTTTTTCAGGAATGAAGAAAAAAAGTCCTCCTTTTACGATTCGATATCTTGGTTTAAAAATTTTCGTTTTTGCATCTTCGAAATCAGTATTTCTATTAATTGAACTTATTTTTACATTACCGTATTTTATAATTCCAGAATTTTGCAACATGTATTTAGGATGATCTAAAATAGCAAAAGCTTCATTATTTTGTAAAACGCCATCTGGTTGCAGTTTAAGAATAAAAGGAGTTTTATCTTTTTTTCGTAGAAAAACATTTCTATTTTTTTTTCTTACATCGTAACTGTATAAAATTATATTGTCGTTTATGGGTTTTTCTAAATCATATAATATAGTATGAGTAATTTTTGATGTCACAAAAATTTTATTTTTACTAAAGATCCAAGGATTTAAAATGCAAATATTCATTTGATTTTTTTCTTTTGGAGAAGAAAAAAATGATTTTTCTTTCGCAATAATAACTCGAGAATTTATTTTATCTTGATTTTCATAAAATAAAACAGGTAATTTATCATTTTTATTATAAGATTTTCCAGATAATATCCATATATGACATGCCTTAAATATAGGATGAATGTTACTATGTACGTTTTCACAAGCATGGCGCACTTTAGTACTCCAATACATTTCTCCTTCTAAATTGGAATAAATATATCTTTGAACTTTCTCTTTAAATGGTGAAGTCTTAGCACGGATTTCAGCTATAACTTGTTTCGATTCTACATATTGATTATTTCGAACTAATAATAAACTTTTGGGTGGAATAGTAAAATTCTGCATTTTATTTCTACTGTGAATACTTAGAAATAAATTAGAGTGACAAATCCAAGCAGGATATCCATGACGAGTACGTGTTGGATATACTAAATTTTCATCAAATTTTAGAACTCCATTAAAAGGCGTTCGTACGTGTTCTGCAATATCCCCAGTAAAAACACCTCCGGTATGAAAAGTTCGTAAAGTCAACTGAGTTCCAGGTTCACCTATGGATTGCCCTGCAATAATGCCCACAGCTTCACCGATTTCTATTAAATTTCCATTTGTAAGACTCCAACCATAACATAATTGACAAATCCAAAGCATGCTTTTACAGGTCAAGGGAGACCTTACAGGTATTATTTCTAGATTTAAACTTGTTAATCTATTTGCCAAAGAAGCTCCAATATCTTGATTACGAGTAGAAAAACATCGATTATTTATATAAATATTTTCTGCTAATACACGGCCAATTAATTTTTGATGAAAAAAGTTTTTTTTTACTTGAAAAGTGTTTATAAAAATACCGTGAAAAGTGCCACAATCCTTTTTACGTATAACAATACGTTGAACTACTTCAACTAATCGACGAGTTAAATATCCAGCATCTGATGTTCTTACAGCAGTATCTACAATCCCTTTACGAGCTCCATAGCATGAAATAATGTATTCCGTTAAAGAAAGTCCTTCTCGAAAATTACTTTGAATAGGTAAATCGATAATTTGTCCTTGAGGATCTGACATTAAACCTCTCATACCTACTAATTGATGAACTTGTGATGTACTGCCACGAGCACCGGAGAAAGACATCATATGGACTGGATTTGAAGGATCAGTCATTCTAAAGTTCGGATTCATTTCTTGTTTTAAATATTCACTTGTTGCATACCAGGTTTCTATAAGTTGACGCAATTTTTCTACTGCATGTAAATTACCGACATTTTGATGTTTTTCTGAAAGATTACCATATTGTTCAGCATCTTCAATAAGCCAACTTTTTGAAGGTGCTGTCAAAAGATCATCAATACCTAATGAAATAGCACCCAAAGTAGCTTGTTGAAAACCTAATGTTTTTAGTTGATCTAAAACATGAGTTGTATAAGTAATTCCGAAATGGGATATTAATCTGCTTATGAGTTGTTTCATGGCAATTCGATCCATAACTTTATTATAAAATATCAAATCGACTGATTCTGCCATGGCAAAAAACCTCAAATTATTTTACAAACATAAATCAATAATGAATTTGAAAAAATTTTCAAAATTTTTCATTTATCTTTTTAGACTAAAAAAAACCTTTATTTCGTCTTAAAGATGCTTTAGAAGTACCTTGTATTGCTTCATCAATTTGTTGATTAAATAAAACACGACCCGCAGTTGTACAAATAAAAATGTTTAATATTTTTCGATTTTTATCCCTTTTTATTTGAAAATGTTCAGAAATTTGAGAAAAAGTTCCTAATGGTTTATATTGAATTTCGATAGGTTCTTCACGAATTGTTGAAGTAACTATTCGAAAATTTTTTTGACATTGTAACCATAAAAGACTATGTAAACTAATTGTTTGTTGACGATGCGCTCGCAAAACATCATCATAACCAAAAAAATATGGTATTTTTGAAAACTTTTTATTGTAGGTCGATTTATTTGTTTTTTCATTGTCCTTTTCATCAAATGGGTGATATCTATTACTATAAATGCCTCGAAAATTTTCTAAAGTTAAAATATAAAGTCCAAGAAGCATATCTTGACTTGGTATAGACAACGGATCTCCTGTAGCTGGAGATAATAAATTTCTACGAGAAAGCATAAGTAAGCGAGCTTCTGCTTGAGCTTCCAATGATAAAGGAACATGAACTGCCATTTGATCTCCATCAAAATCGGCGTTGAACCCACCACAAACTAGTGGATGTAAATGAATAGCTCGTCCAGTAACTAAAATAGGCTGAAAAGCTTGCATTCCTAATCGATGTAATGTTGGTGCTCGATTCAACAATATAGGATGCCCTTCTAAAATTTCTTCAAGAATTTTCCATACAATGGGTTTTTCGCTTTGAATCATCGTTTTAGCTGCTCTAAGGTTAGGAGCTAAATTTTGTCCAATAAGACTACGAATAATAAATGCTTGAAAAAGTTCAATAGCCATTTCTCTAGGTAATCCGCATTGATGTAATGAAAGAGTGGGACCAACTACAATTACCGATCTACCTGAATAATCTACTCGTTTTCCAAGTAAATTTTCACGGAATCTTCCTTCTTTTCCTTCAATTAAATCTGAAAAAGATTTGTAGGGTCTATTATGACTATCTCTCATAGGTTGCCCTCTAATTCCATTATCAATAAGTGCATCTACAGCTTCTTGAACCAATCTTTTTTGACAAACAATAAGACCTCCCGGTGTTGAATCACTCCGCGCTAAGAAATCAAGAAGAGTATTGTTCCTATAAATAACTCTTCTATAAAGTTCATTTAAATCGGACATAATTAACTCACCTTCACCTAATTCAATCATAGGTCTTAACTCAGGTGGCAGGACTGGTAAAGTTGATAAAACCATCCATTCTGGTTTTATATTGGTTTGAAAAAAATGATTGGCTAATTTAATTCGTCTAATTAGTAAATCTTTACGCCTTTGAATTTTCCTGTCCTCCCAAAAATTGCCTGTTGATTTTTGTTCGGCAAATTCTTTCCACTCAACGTGTGCGCGATTTATTACATTTTGTAAATTTAAATTAGTCAACTGTTTTTTAATCGCGTCACCTCCCGTAGCTATTTCTCTATTTTGAAATATTTCAAATCCTCCATAAGAAAAAAATCGGGGAAATACATCCCTCCAAGATTGATCTTCGTACTTGAATAATCCTCTTAATTTTAATAAAGTGGGTTTTTCATTTATAGGTCTAGCAATGAAAAGATTGGGATAGAGGGTTTTTCAGATCCCCCCCCCTTAAGAATCGGACGTGAAAATTTCCCTTCATCCGGCTCAAATAGTTCTAAGTAATAATCTGGCCTAATACCTTTAAAAAAATAAGGCCTTTTGATTTCTAAAAAATTTAAGTGCTACTCATTACTCAAGTTATCATTAATTCGAATTTTCAATTTTTCAAAATTTTTTGAGTAGTCTTAATCCTTTGACAATTCAAAAAAAATAATGAATTCAATTTCATTATTTTTTGTTAATATATTATATCTTGTTAAATTTACAAAGGGTTTTCTTGTTCATGTTTTTATTATTTTGGAATCCTTTAGGTTTTTGCTCTATTTCGATGATTTATCCATTATTTGAAGCATATTTGCGATGAATTTACTTTGATATATCACAATAGAAAAAATATTTAATAAAAATATTTCCTCATTTTTATTTTACGAAATCTAAATAGCGATTCATTTCTTTTATTTAACCCTAGATCAAATTCTCTATACAATTGAATTTTTTAACAATTGTTCTATTTCGAGCTTCATTCCATTATTTTATAAAGGTATGTCGAAATAAGAGCTATTATTCTAATTAGAAAAAATTAGAGTAACAGTTTGTAAAAAATCTGTAAAATAAAAACTTATGATCAAGTCACACATCGCAATAAACTAGACTTTCCAATTCTTTTAATGGCTTACCTAGAAGATTAGCTATACAACTAGGAAGACGTTTTAAATACCATACATGTGTTACAGCACATGCCAATTCAATATAACCCATTCGATATCGTCGAATTCTTGATTCAATAAAATCTACTCCACAATTTTCACAGAATTTGATATTCCCTTTTTTGTTCGCAATTCCTTGATATTTACCACAAATACAAACACCACTTTTAATAGGTCCAAAAATTCTTTCACAAAACAAACCATCTCTTTCTGGTTTATGAGTTTTATAATGCAACGTATAGGGTTTGGTTACTTGACCAATTATTTCACCGTTGGGTAATATTCTTTTAGCCCAATTACGAATTTGTTCTGGGGAAGCTAATTCAATTCGAAGATATTGATATTTTTTTTGATAGTTCATAACAGGAAAATGACAAATTTTTTCTCAAATTTCTTTAAATTGGAATTCCAAATCTTTTTCACGTAGAGTTGCGTGATTAATTTCTAGAGCTAAAGATCGTAATTCTCGGACAAGTAATTTGAAAGATTCTGGAGCAGTTTTAGGTTCAGGTATAGGTTCTCCCGTAACAATAGCGCCAAGTACTTCATAACGAGCTTGAATATGATCAGATTTAATAGTTAGCATTTCTTGCAAAATATAAGCAACACCAAAACCTTCTAAAGCCCAAACCTCCATTTCTCCTACTCGTTGTCCCCCTTTACGAGATCTTCCTCGTAATGGTTGTTGAGTTACAAGTGCATAAGGTCCACTAGAACGTGCATGAATTTTATCATCTACTTGATGAATTAATTTTAGCATATAGGCTTTTCCTATAGTAATAGGTTGTTCAAAAATTTCTCCAGTTCTTCCATCAAATAAACGACTTTTTCCAGGACTATCAGGTTCAAACAACCAAGGGGTTTTTTTTTTTTCACTTGCTTGATAAAGTTCTGAAAAGACTAATTTTCGGGAAGACTCTTGTTCATATCTTTCATCGAAAGGTATTATCCTATAGTTTTTATTAAGAAATTCTCCGGCTAACCCGAGCAAACATTCAAAAATTTGTCCTACGTTCATGCGTGAAGGTACACCTAGAGGGCTTAATATCATATCAATAGGTACACCGTTTTGGAGAAAAGGCATATCTTGTCTTGGTAATATTTTTGAAATAATACCCTTATTACCATGTCGTCCAGCAACTTTATCACCTATTTGTATTTTACGTTTTTGTAAGACATATACATGAATAGTTTTTGTATCATTCGAACTATCTTCTCGATAAATTGATCTAACGTCAATTACTCGCCCTTTTCCGCCTATGGGTACTTTTAGACAAGTTTCTTTGGAATTAGCTACTTGAATACCAAAAATAGCTTGTAATAATTTACCTTCGGGCGCTCTCAATGTTTCTTCAGTTTCTTGAGGTGTTAATTTACCTACCAAAACGTCTCCAGTTTCTACCCACGCTCCTGTGGATACAAAACCATTTTTGTCTAAGTGACGAAGTATATAATTATCTAAATGAGGTATTTCTCCAGTAAAAATTTCAGCGCCCTCACTTGTCACACGAGCTTCAACTTCATATCTTTCAATATGAATTGAAGTATAAATATCTTCATATATTAGTCGTTCATTAATTAAGATGGCATCTTCAAAATTATAACCTTCCCAAGGCATATAAGCTACTAAAATATTTTTTCCTAAGGCTAATTCACCTTTTAAAGTTGCTGCACCATCAGCCAGTATTTGTCCTTTTTTTATATATCTATCTTTTTTTACTTGAGCTTTTTGATGCATACAAGTACTATTATTAGAACGTTGATATACAATTAAATTTGTATTTGTTTTTTCTTTATTTAATGATAAAACGATTTTATTACTATCAATATAATGAGTTTTTCCATGTTTTTTCGATACAATAACACTTCCTGAATCAAGTGCTATTTGGCTTTCTACTCCCGTGCCTACTATACATTTTTCTGTTTCTAGAAGTGGAACAGCTTGACGTTGCATATTTGATCCCATTAATGCTCGATTTGCATCGTTATGCTCAAGGAAAGGTATTAAGGAAGCTCCAACAGAAAAATATTGTAAAGGAAAAATACTTCGAAGATGGACTTGTTCCCAAGCAATAGCTACAAAATCTTGTCGATAGCGAGCTGGGGTAATTTGTTCTTCTCGATTGTTTCGGTCTAGTGCTAAACAATTACCAATAGCTATTCGATAGTATTCATCTTCACCAGCCGATAAATTGTAAATTTTATGATCCAGTTCTGAGAATTCTGAATTTTTGTAAAATGGACTTTCTAAACAACCTAAAACATTTATTTGTGCGTGAATAGCTAACGAACCTATAAGTCCAGCATTCATTCCTTCGGACGTTTCAATAGGGCAGATGCGTCCATAATGACTAGGATGAATATCACGGACTTGAAAACCAGCAGTTCTTCTTGTTAATCCTCCGGGACCTAAAGAACTTAATCTTCGTTTGTGAACCATTTCTGTTAATGGGTTTGTTTGATCCAAGAATTGAGATAAAGGGTGTGAGCCAAAAAATTCTTTAAAAGTTGTTATAAATGGTGTAGGGGTTACTAGACTCTTAGGGGTTGGTAATCTTTTTCGTTTGTTTGCTCCTCGCATAATTTGTCGAATCGAATTTTCTAAACGATTTAATGCTAATTTCAATTGATCTTGCAATAAATCTGCCACCGAACAAACACGTTTATTTTTTAGGTGATCTATATCGTCGAGTTTACCTATACCAAATTTTAATTTTATCAAATAATCAACAGCCGCTAAGAGATCTTGAGGTAATAAAAAATTTTCGTTTTCAGGTACGTCCAGATCAAATTTTTTGTTCAAATTTAAACGTCCTATTTTTCCTAATTCATATCGTTGTTGAAAAAATTTTTTTTGTAATTCTTTGCGTATAGATTCTGAAAAAACAAGATCTCCACCTACGCTATATAATTGTTTATAAAGTTCAATAATGGCTTCTTCGGTTGAATAAAGTTGTTCTTTCTTACTTTTTTTACCGATAGATTCTAAAAAAATTTTAGGATAAGAAACGTGTACTAAAATTTCTTTTAGATTCAAACCCATAGCTGATAATAAAACCAAAATGGATACTTTTCGTTTTTTGCTTATTCGTGCCCATATTCTTTTTTTTGCATCGATTTCTAATTTTAACCTACCACCCCAATTAGAAATTAAAGTTCCAGTATATATAGGAGTTCTATTACGATCTAGTTCTGAATTATAATAAATTCCGGGACTTCGTAGAATTTGATTAATTACAACTCTGGCTATTCCATTAACAACAAAAGTGCCTTGAGAATTCATTAAAGGAATACTTCCCAGAAAAACTGTTTGTTTTTGGAGTTTTCCTTCCTTTTTTTGTGTCAATTGAGATGGTACATACAAATCCGACGAATATGTAATAGATTGATAGACAGCATCTCTCTCTTTTATAGAAGGTTCTGCTAATTTATATTTGTCGCCAAATATTCGAAATTCCAATTCTTGATCTAAATCTTCAATTTTTGGAAACTTTAGAAGTTCTTCAATTAAGCTTTTATTAATAAAACGATTAAAACCTTCAAATTGTATTTTTCCAAATTCGGGGAGTACGAAAATTTCCATATTCTCCTTTAAAATTTTTTGGAGTTTATATCATTAATATTTCTAAAAAAAATAGAATTCTAATTTTTTTATTTCCTACACAATGAAAAGTTTTTTAAATTGAACTCCTTTTTATATTTCGTCCCCACTAATTTAATGATATAATTTGAAAAAATATTAAACTTAAAGTATATTATTTAATGAAAATAAAAGGCGACATGGCCAAGTGGTAAGGCAAGGGACTGCAAATCCTTCATCCCCAGTTCAAATCTGGGTGTCGCTTTGTTTTCGAAGATGTAAGAATAGTGGATTGTCTATTTTGTCATTTCTAAAAATAACTTGTTATGCTCTATATTATATAGTCTATAACATTTGAATTATTCTTAAAAACTACTATAGACAACCCTTATATATTTTGAAATAATAAAGTAAGAAAAACAACTTGATTTTTAAGAATTATTAATTAGAGATAATTTATTCAACAATTGTTTGAAAAAAAAAAATGGGTTTGAATATACTTGCATGTATATAATATGTATATGTACATATATATATTTTGCCCCAAAAAGGCTTAAATAAAAGGAAAGATTTTATGGACATTACTAATATAGCTTGGGGTGCTTTAATGGTTGTTTTTACTTTTTCTTTGTCACTTGTTGTATGGGGAAGAAGTGGTTTATAAATTTTTGTTATAATTTTATCAAGAAAAATCAAAAAAAGTTGATTTTTCTTGATAAAAGAAAAAGAGGCATCGATTTTTGTGAGAAAATCAATGCCTCTTTTTCTTTTGTCCCCAATAAGAGACATATATTGTATAGTAAATTTTGTTTATTTTGTATTTATCAAGAAGAAGTTGTTTTTTTAATTTAAAATTTTTATAAGTATATTTTCCCACAAGTTTTGAATCAATATTTATTCTTTTTCTGTATTTTATGTGATTTAAACCACTTCTTAGAGAAATAGTTTCGATAATAAAAAATATTGTGGTTCCACTTAAAAGTATTTGGGATAATAGGAGAATTGGATCTAATCTCCAACCTTGAAAAAAAAGAATTCCTCCGCATAGTAATCCTATAGAGGAAAAGAAAAAGTCATAATATTGTGATAGGCTATTCTATGTAACCCCCCCTAAAAACCATATATGATTTTTTCAACTCAGTATGGCTTGAACAAAAAACAAAATTTTTTTATTCGAGATCCAAGTTAATTTTATTGAATTTTTTGGGTCGTCTCTTTTTTTCCCGATTAGATAATATTATATCTAATTCCGAAAAAACTTTTTTTTTAGTACTTTTTTAAATATCTTTAGGTTCATATTAAATTCCGTCGTTATAATTATTTACTTTCTAGAGAAAAAAAATAAATACGAATATATTTTTCTAACTACTAAAATGAAAAAAGAAAAGTTTTCGAAATAACATAAAAATGTTAACCATTTTTAACCATGGATTTGTTTTGACTTTAAAACAGGAAATTTATTTTTTCTATTTTTTCAAGTTTCATATCAAAAATTCTGGATATGTTGAAATAATGTCCTCAGTACATTAAAAAATCACACCTCTAGAAACATAAGGTTCCCTATCTTTTAGAGCATATAAAAGTATACCCATTGTTATTAAAGCTACCCCTATTATACTACTGGGGCCTAATTCCATATGATTCATTTTTTATGATTTTAATAATTTTAATAATTCAATAATATAAGAGAAAGAGGAAAAAAAAAATACATATATATTTTTTTTACTGTTTTCCCCTTCCCTTTTCTTGTTCATTAAATGAAAAAATCTTCTTTTTTATTAGACATTCAATTATTTTGACCAGCTGTTCGTACATAAAGAATAAGTAAGAAAGCAGTAGGGATTAAGATAAAGAGAGCTGTAGCAATAAATGCTGAAATGTTTACTTCCATAATTTTTTTATTTTAATAGTTTTTCTGAAATATCCAAAATAATATCGTTAAAAAAGCGGATCTGTTTTTGAAAATTAAAAAAAAATTTGGTTTTTAAATTTTCATTAAAAAATTTAATTCGCGATTCACTCAATATTTATAGAAATGATTCTATATTTTGAGTTCGATATTTTGTTTTTTCTTATTATCAAAATAGTATAACATATATAAGTATTTATCTAAAAAAATTTGATTAATATTTCGTTTTTGCCTTGAAGAGGATTTGAACCTCCATGCTTAAAGCACGAAATTTTGAATCTCGCGTGTATACCGTTTCACCATCAAGGCTTTATGTAGTGAATTATATGCATAATTCACTACGTTTCAATTTTTTTGGTAAAGTTTATTTGTACTAAATATAGTTTTATTTTAAGAAAAAATATTTAAATTAGGGGTTGATTGAATGAAATCAAAAAAAGGACTTATTAGAAAACCAAAAAAAACAGAACCTATTGTGCATAGAAGCATAGTAAATTCAATAGAATTTTTTTTAGCAGAAATAAAAGGTGGAATTATATATGCTTGGACGTAAGGATTTATTTGTTTGTCTCCTGAAAAAATTATTAATTTAATAATTTTTAAATAGTAATAAATTGAAATAATACTTGTTATTAGTGCAACCAGGACTAAAAAATGAAGACCTGCACGCCATCCGCACCAAAAAAGATATAATTTACCAAAGAAACCTGTTAGTGGAGGAAGGCCTCCTAGGGATAATAAACACAATGTTAATGAAAGACTTAGTAAAGGATCTTTTATATATAGTCCCTCATAATCACGAATATTATCTGTTCCTGTGCGTAAACCAAATAATATAATACAAGCAAACGTTCCTAAATTCATGAAAATGTAAAAAAACGTATAAATTATCATGCTAGCATAGCCATTCAAGTCACCAGTTATTAATCCAATAATTATATATCCAATTTGACTTATTGAAGAATATGCAAGCATACGTTTCATACTTGTTTGAGTTATCGCAACCAAGTTACCCAAAATCATACTTGAAATAGCTAAAATTTCAAATATGAATTTCCATTCGTTTAGTAATGAGATAAAAGTAATATTAAAAATCCGAGTAGCCAAAGCTATACCCGCTATTTTAGAAGTAACAGAAAGAAAAGCAACGACTGGGGTTGGTGAGTTAGAGTCGGAAGATTTAAAAATTCCTCTCATTCAAAACCGTGCATGAGATTTTAATCTCACACGGCTTCTAAATAATGAAAATTAGTAACAAAAACTATTTTTTGTTTTTTTACTAAATATATCATTATCTTCCTCGTGTCTGTAGGAGAAGGATTTTTCCAAATAAAACTTTTCGAGGAATCCTTTTTAATGATTTTCCTTTTAGTTTGTTCAATCACTTAAATTTATCCGTTCCCAACAGTTGTAATAAATTATTTTAGGATCACTTTTTCATTAACTTATATTCCTTTTTTCATTTCACTTTTTTGTTTTGAAGAATAAAAACTAATTTAATGTGGAATTTTTTTATATGTTAAAAGTTGTTTTTGTTGTTTGTATAAACTATCCTTAGTAGTTGTTTAATTTGTAAATTAATTTTTTATTTCTTAAAAAATTAATGTTTAAAATTTTGCTTTATTCCAAATCTAAAGTTTTGTAAAAATATAAAATTAATGCCTTTGAAGATTGTATTATTATATACCATGTTTTTGTTGGGTTTTTTGTTTTAGAATTTTATTTTCATAAAGAAAAACTATCTTTTTTATAGTTTTAATAATTAGAATTTCTTAAACGGTTCACACTCCTTCATAAATATCAGGAGTCCATTGATGAAACGGAACTAACGAGAGTTTAAAAGCAAGCCCAACTATAACACATATAACTGCAAGAAACATTCCCGTTGAATTAGACATTTCTGTATTTGAAATACCAGTCACGATTTTTTGTAGATTGGTTTCTCCACCTGATAGTCCGTATAACCAAGAAAAACCGTATACAAGGATCGAAGAACTTATTCCACCTATAAGTAAATATTTCATAGCAGCTTCATTTGATCTAATATCTTTTTTTGTATAACTGCATAATAAATATGAACATAAACTTAAACATTCTAAAGATACAAAAACAGTAACTAAATCATTAGCACCACATAAAAACATTCCACCAATAGTAGTTGTTAATAGGAATATTAAAAATTCAGGGACAGCCATTCCTGTTTGTTTTATATATTCTAAAGCTAAAGGAATGCATAACATAGACGATAATACGATAAATATTTGAAATATTTCATTCAAGTTATTTGTTTGGAAAGATCCTGAAAAACTAATAGTTGGTTCTGTTTCCCATTGAAATATTAATACTATTAGAGTTAGCAATAAACTAATTAGCGATGTTAAATATAATATATTTGTATTTTTTTTTCCACCTGATATCAAATCAATTGTGAAAATAATCAATAAACCAAAAATTGGAATACATTCAGGTAAAATTTTGTTTTCATATAAAAAATATGTACCAAGTTCTAATTTCATAAAAGTTTTTTTAGGGGGATAAAAGTATTAATTTCTATTTTTTCATATTTGATCGTAATTAACGAGAAAGAAGGGAAAATACGTGATAAAACAAAAAATGATGTAAAATTTCCGATCATTCTGAATTCAGAATGATCGGAAATTTTACATCATTTTTTGAATTAATAATTAAATATTAAAATATTTAATTTAACGAAAATGAGCAAAAGCTCTGTTAGCTTCTGCCATTTTATGGGTTTCTTCTCTCTTACGTATAGCAATTCCATTATCTTTAGCTGCATCTATCAGTTCATAACTTAGTTTGATTGCCATATCTTGACCTGAACGTTTCCTTGAAGCACTTAATAACCAACGAATAGCTAGTGCTTTTCCTTGTATTGATCGAATTTCAAGTGGGATTTGATATGTTGATCCACCTATACGTCTTGCTTTTACTGTTACATTAGGTGTTACTTTACTTATGGCTTGACGTAGCACAAATAATGGATTTTTTTTCGTTCTCCGTTTTATATTTTCTATCGCTTTGTAAAAAATTTGATAGGCTAGGGATTTATTCCCATTTTTCAAAATGCGATTAACTAACATATTAACTAATCGATTGCGATATATTGGGTCAGGTTTCGCAATTTTTTTTTCTACAATATTTTTTCGTGACATAATGTAAATAATTGTTGAATCAATATTTTTGATTTTTAAATGAATGTTTTGAATTTATTTTGACTTTTTCACTCCATATTTAGAACGTCCTTGATTACGATCTTTTACTCCTACAGAATCTAGGGTTCCTCTAATAATATGATATCTTACACCAGGTAAGTCTTTAACCCTTCCTCCTCTTATTAAGACAACAGAATGTTCTTGTAAATTATGTCCCATACCTGGAATATATGCAGTAATTTCAAATCCAGAGGTTAATCTGACTCGGGCTACTTTTCGCAAGGCGGAATTAGGCTTTTTAGGTGTCGTGGTGTAAAAGTTGACAAAAAAATTATATTAATTGTCACTCTACAAAACCGTACGTGAAATTTTCATTTCATACGGCTCCTCGTTTAATTTTGTGTAGTTGTTAAAAGAATTTGCTACTCAAAAATTTAAAAATTTGAAATTTTATTGATATTATATTTAATAAAATTTTATTAAAATTTTGACGAGTTATTATAAGCTTATCTTTAGTAATTATACGTCTCGTTGAAATTTTATCATAAAAAGTTTTTTTTTATCTGATTCTCTGATTCTATGCTCGGATCAGAAGAATTTGAAAAATTGTAAACATATACGCATAGTATATATATATATATATATATTCAAACTGAAGCTAAAGTGCAATAACTATTTTGTTAATTTTTTTTTACATTTT